AAAAATCTACTCGTTCCTGCTCGTAGACTCATTCGTATCGGACCACGATGTAGTAGTAAGAATATACATAGAGATGGATGAGAGAGAATAGAAATACTCCTTTTCATTCTGTTGCATTGCAGAAGGTTCAAGACGAGAATGAATCAAAAATATTGAATGGAATAGATATTGTGAATAGAATCTGGTCAATGGGGGGGGAGAAAGCACACTTCCCTTCCCTGAAATTGTTCCATCGATGTTATTCAATAGGTGATTCGAGGATCAGATAGGAACTCTGAAAACTCGGGATCGAGCTATCATGCATTTACCTATATTGGATCGGTTCGGTCCAGTTTAAAATATTTGTTCCAACAACGAATCTTCGAAACCCAATTTGTTTTTGAAAGGATGATGGATGAAAAATTGTCCCCAATTCATCATATACTTTTTGATCATATAGGGTGCTCGGAAATGGTCGAAATAGTGAAATAGGAGGATCGCTATGACTGTAGCCCTTGGAAAGTCTTCTAAAGAAGAAAAAACTTTATTCGATACTGTTGATGACTGGCTACGCAGAGACCGTTTCGTTTTTGTGGGTTGGTCCGGTCTATTGCTCTTTCCTTGTGCCTATTTTGCCTTAGGTGGATGGTTCACGGGTACAACCTTTGTGACTTCATGGTATACTCACGGATTGGCCAGTTCCTATCTGGAAGGTTGTAATTTCCTAACTGCCGCAGTTTCTACTCCTGCTAATAGTTTAGCACATTCTCTGCTGCTATTATGGGGTCCCGAAGCACAAGGAGATTTTACTCGTTGGTGTCAATTAGGTGGTCTATGGACCTTCGTTGCTCTTCATGGTGCTTTCGGTCTAATAGGTTTCATGTTACGTCAATTTGAACTTGCTCGATCTGTACAATTGCGACCTTATAATGCAATTGCATTCTCTGCTCCAATTGCTGTCTTTGTTCCTGTATTTTTGATCTATCCATTGGGCCAGTCCGGTTGGTTTTTCGCACCTAGTTTTGGTGTAGCAGCTATTTTCCGGTTTATCCTCTTCTTTCAAGGTTTTCATAATTGGACCTTGAATCCATTTCATATGATGGGAGTTGCCGGAGTATTGGGTGCTGCCCTTCTATGTGCTATTCATGGTGCTACCGTGGAAAATACTTTATTTGAAGATGGTGATGGTGCAAATACGTTCCGTGCTTTTAACCCGACTCAAGCTGAAGAGACTTATTCCATGGTCACTGCTAACCGCTTCTGGTCCCAGATTTTTGGGGTTGCTTTTTCTAATAAACGTTGGTTACATTTCTTCATGTTATTTGTGCCAGTGACCGGTTCATGGATGAGTGCCATTGGAGTAGTTGGTCTAGCTCTAAACTTACGTGCCTATGATTTTGTTTCCCAGGAGATCCGTGCAGCAGAAGATCCTGAATCTGAGACTTTCTACACTAAAAATATTCTCCTGAACGAAGGTATTCGTGCTTGGATGGCGGCTCAAGATCAGCCTCATGAAAACCTTATATTCCCTGAGGAGGTCCTACCCCGTGGAAACGCTCTTTAATGGAACTATAGCTTTAGCTGGTCGTGATCAAGAAACCACTGGTTTCGCTTGGTGGGCCGGTAATGCCCGACTTATCAATTTGTCTGGTAAATTGCTTGGGGCTCACGTGGCTCATGCCGGATTAATTGTATTCTGGGCCGGAGCAATGAACCTATTCGAAGTGGCTCATTTCGTACCGGAAAAGCCTATGTATGAACAAGGATTGATTCTACTTCCCCATCTAGCTACTCTAGGATGGGGAGTCGGTCCTGGTGGGGAAATCGTGGACACTTTTCCATATTTTGTATCTGGGGTACTTCACTTAATTTCTTCTGCGGTTTTAGGTTTTGGTGGTATTTATCATGCACTCATAGGACCTGAAACTTTAGAAGAATCTTTTCCATTCTTTGGCTATGTATGGAAAGATAGAAACAAAATGACCACAATCTTGGGTATTCACCTAATCTTGCTAGGTGTTGGTGCTTTTCTTCCAGTGCTCAAGGCTTTGTATTTTGGAGGTGTATATGATACTTGGGCTCCCGGCGGTGGAGATGTAAGAAAAATTACGAACCCGACTCTTAACCCAAGTGCTATATTTGGTTATTTACTGAAATCTCCTTTCGGAGGAGAAGGATGGATCGTTAGCGTGGACAATCTAGAAGATGTAATTGGAGGACATGTATGGTTAGGTTCCATTTGTATCTTCGGTGGTATCTGGCATATATTAACCAAACCTTTTGCATGGGCTCGCCGTGCATTCGTATGGTCCGGAGAAGCTTATTTGTCCTATAGTTTAGCGGCTTTATCTCTCTTTGGTTTTATTGCTTGTTGTTTCGTTTGGTTCAACAATACAGCTTATCCCAGTGAATTTTATGGGCCCACCGGCCCAGAAGCTTCTCAAGCTCAAGCGTTTACTTTTCTAGTTAGAGACCAACGTCTTGGAGCTAGTGTGGGGTCTGCCCAAGGACCTACTGGGTTAGGTAAATACCTTATGCGTTCTCCGACTGGAGAAATTATATTTGGAGGGGAAACGATGCGTTTTTGGGATCTCCGTGCTCCCTGGTTGGAACCCCTAAGAGGCCCTAATGGTTTGGACCTGAGCAAGTTGAGAAAAGACATACAGCCTTGGCAGGAACGACGTTCGGCAGAATATATGACTCATGCTCCTTTAGGTTCTTCAAATTCTGTGGGTGGTGTAGCTACCGAAATCAATGCGGTGAATTATGTCTCTCCCCGAAGTTGGTTAGCCACCTCCCATTTCGTTCCAGGATTTTTCCTCTTCGTAGGTCATTTGTGGCATGCGGGAAGGGCTCGTGCAGCTGCAGCAGGATTTGAGAAAGGAATTGATCGTGATTTCGAACCTGTTCTTTCCATGACTCCTCTTAACTGAAACAAGAGATCGAACCAGATGGAAGAGAACTCGATTCAATTTCATTACATCAATCTCCCATATCGGCGGGATAGAAATATTTGAAAAGACTCTCTTTCCAACTGGATCCTTGTAGCTCGGCTATCTCCAGCCGAGCTATTCTCTTTTTTTTACTGGACCGAACTAATAAATGTGATTTTTGAAAAAAAAAAAAACAGGAGAGAGAGGGATTCGAACCCTCGATAGTTTTTTAACTATACCGGTTTTCAAGACCGGAGCCATCAACCACTCGGCCATCTCTCCCGGGGACAACTTCTATTCTACCCCTTCGGGTAATATCTAACTATAAGCGTAAGGTCGGGCCGATACCAACCATACCTGTTACATATGATGATTTCTCATTATAATCTGGAATGGAAAAAAGAAACGAATTTCCCTCTCCTCTCACACTCAAATATCAAATTGAAAAAGTTTGAAAAACTCGATCAATTTATGGTCAAATCCTTTCCATAGTGCATTTGATCAGAATTGAAAATTGGGGATCGGATGGTATAGTCTATTCAATCTGTTGGGAGCTTGTAAGATCACAACCATGACTATTGCTTTCCAATCGGCTGTGTTTGCATTAATTGCTATTTCATTTTTACTAGTGATTGGTGTACCTGTTGCACTTGCCTCTCCCGATGGTTGGTCAAGTAGCAAAAATGTTGTATTTTCGGGTGTATCATTATGGATCGGATCAGTCCTTTTTGTAGGTATCCTTAATTCTTTCATATCTCAGATCTGTTCTAGATTTTTTAGGTTAAAACTCCCCCCCCCTCCCGGAGGAGGGCTTTATAGCTCTTCTGAAGGGCCTTTTCCTTCAGGTCCAAGGAGGAGGGGTTTTCCGTAATTGAAAAAAGAATTGGACCATTAAGAAATGGTATCTACTTACGAATGGGATTGAAGATATATGTATTTTCCATATTATGTTCAAATTATATGAATATATCATATATTCATAACGAATAAAATGCGGGTATGGTTGAATGGTAAAATTTCTCTTTGCCAAGGAGAAGATGCGGGTTCGATCCCCGCTACCCGCCATATTCAAATGGAATATGAAAATGAATAGTTCATGTATTGATCGTATCTTTTCTTTTCCTCACTTTTCATTCTATTATAAAATGAGAATGAAGAGAGTAATCCTTTCTGGACCAAAATACTTCTTATCTTCTGGTCTGGCGGAGACGGGATTTGAACCCGTGACCTCAAGGTTATGAGCCTTGCGAGCTACCAGACTACTCTACTCCGCACCATTGATTGATATCATAAACAGAATGGGTACACCAAACAATCATGGGATACACTATCCCTATCCCTGATAGGGATAGGGGTACTTTTTTATTATCACAAAAAACTTCAATAACTTTTTTGTCTTTTCCTACCAACTCGATTTTGTTATCCCGGGCAATAAACATGCGTGGGCCATCTCACGGAGTATGTGTCCGGACAATCCAAAGTCTCGATAGTTGGCTCTAGGTCTTCCAGTTGAAGAACAACGTCGATGGAGACGTGTAGGTGCACTATTACGTGGTGAAGATTGCAATTTTCTATGAATTTCCCATTTGTCATCCAATGATGAAACTTTGCTTTCTTCCTCCAAAGATTGACGAATCAAATGATATTTCCGTTCCAGTGCTTGTCTCTTCTTCTCTCTCTGAATGAGACTCTTTCTCGCCATAATAGTTCAGTCGGTACTATTACCTACCAGGAATCAAAATATAGATCAGATTTTAGATGGAGAAATATTACGTTGATTACTTTTTCTCTGTGGGGTATTGTCATTGATACGATCATATCCCATTCACTTATGAAATTGATGAAGAATAATTAACCAAATTTACCTGATGTAGAGGCAATTAAAAAAGCTGCATAAGTGAATATATAACCTACGGAAAAGTGAGCTAATCCAACTAATCGTGCTTGAACAATGGAAAGAGCTACTGGCTTGTCTCTCCATCGAACTAAATTAGCCAAAGGTGTGCGCTCATGGGCCCATGCGAGAGTTTCGATCAGTTCCTGCCAATATCCACGCCAGGAAATCAGGAACATAAATCCAGTAGCCCAAACAAGATGCCCGAATAAGAACATCCACGCCCAAACAGATAAACTGTTCATACCGAAAGGATTGTATCCATTAATAAGTTGTGAAGAATTTAACCATAGATAATCTCTTAACCATCCCATTAAATAAGTGGAAGACTCATTAAATTGCGCTACATTACCCTGCCATAACGTTATATGCTTCCAATGCCAATAGAAAGTAACCCATCCAATAGTATTCAACATCCAGAAAACTGCTAAATAAAAAGCGTCCCAGGCCGAGATATCGCAAGTACCACCCCGTCCCGGACCATCGCAAGGAAAACTATAACCAAAATCTTTCTTATCTGGCATTAACTTGGAACCACGCGCATCCAAAGCACCTTTAACTAGAATCAATGTAGTTGTATGCAAACCTAGAGCAATAGCATGATGAACCAAAAAGTCTCCAGGACCGATTGTTAAGAACAATGAATTATTATTATCATTAATAGCATTTAACCAACCAGGTAACCATATGCTCTTACCTGCATCGAATGCTGGACCACTTGTTGAAGATAGGAGTACATCGAAACCATATAAGGTCTTACCATGAGCAGATTGTATCCACTGAGCAAATATGGGCTCGATCAATATTTGTTTTTCTGGAGTACCGAAAGCAAGCATAACATCATTATGAACATAAAGTCCCAAGGTATGGAAACCTAGTAATAAGCTAACCCAACTAAGATGAGATATTATTGCTTCCTTCTGTTCCAACATTCTCGCCAATACATTATCCTTATTCTGCTCCGGATTATAATCCCTAATGAGGAATATAGCTCCATGAGCAAAGGCCCCTGTCATAATGAACCCGGCAATGTATTGATGATGAGTATATAATGCAGCTTGGGTGGTGAAGTCTTGTGCTATGAATGCATAAGCGGGTAAAGAATACATGTGTTGAGCTACCAAGGAAGTTATAACCCCCAAAGAAGCTAAAGCAAGACCCAATTGAAAATGAAGAGAGTTATTGATTGTGTTATAAAGACCCTTATGTCCGCGTCCTAATCGGCCTCCTGGAGGAACATGTGCCTCCAAAATATCTTCCATACTGTGACCAATACCAAAGTTAGTTCTATACATATGACCAGCAATTGAAAAAACAAATGCAATAGCTAAATGATGATGAGCCATATCAGTCAGCCACAAACTTTGAGTTTGTGGATGGAATCCTCCGAGAAGAGTTAGAATAGCAGTTCCCGCCCCTTGGGAGGTACCAAATAAGTGACTACTGGAATCAGGATTTTGAGCATAAAGATTCCACTGACCTGTGAAAAGCGGTCCTAAACCTTGGGGATGCGGTAATACATTCAAAAAATTATCCCATCTTACATGCTCTCCCCTTGATTCAGGAATAGCGACATGAACTAAATGCCCTGTCCAAGCTAGAGAACTGACTCCGAAGAGTCCTGACAAATGATGATTAAGACGGGATTCGGCATTTTTGAACCATGAAACACTGGGTCTCCATTTAGGTTGTAGATGTAATCTACCCGCTATTAAAAAAATGGCAGAAACAAATAGCAAGAAAAGAGCTCCAGCATAAAGATCTTCGTTAGTGCGTAAGCCGATTGTATACCACCACTGATAAACACCGGAATAAGCAATATTGACCGGACCGGGAGCACCTCCTCGGGTAAAGGCTTCTATAGCTGGTTGACCAAAATGAGGATCCCAAATTGCATGAGCAATGGGTCTTACATGTAAGGGATCGCGTACCCATGCTTCAAAATTGCCTTGCCAAGCCACATGGAACAAATTACCAGAGGTCCACAGAAAGATTATAGCCAACTGACCAAAGTGGGAAGCAAAAATTTTATGATAAAGGCGTTCTTCGGTAATATCATCATGACTCTCGAAGTCATGTGCGGTCGCAATACCGAACCAAATACGACGAGTAGTTGGGTCCTGGGCCAAGCCTTGGCTGAACTTTGGAAATCTTGATGCCATAATGCTTTTCAAATCCTCCTAGCCATTATCCTACTGCAATAATTCTTGCCAGGAAGAACGCCCATGTTGTGACGATTCCACCCAGAAGGTAATGAGCTACTCCTACAGCACGTCCCTGTACAATGCTCAAGGCTCTGGGCTGGATAGCAGGAGCAACCTTCAATTTGTTATGGGCCCAAACGATAGATTCAATGAGTTCTTGCCAGTACCCACGGCCGCTGAATAAGAACATTAAACTAAAGGCCCAAATAAAATGAGCACCTAAAAATAAAAGACCGTATGCAGATAATGAAGAACCATAAGATTGGATTACTTGAGAGGCTTGTGCCCATAGAAAGTCACGGAGCCACCCGTTAATCGTAATGGAACTCTGTGCAAAGTTTCCTCCCGTAATATGAGTTACCACTCCCTGATCACTTATACTACCCCAAACATCGGACTGCATTTTCCAGCTGAAATGGAATATTACTACCGAAATTGCATTGTACATCCAGAATAAACCAAGGAAAACATGATCCCAGGCAGATACTTGACATGTTCCTCCTCTCCCGGGTCCATCACAAGGAAAGCGAAAACCAAGATTCGCTTTATCGGGTATTAAACGGGAGCTACGGGCAAATAGAACACCTTTAAGTAGGATTAAAACAGTCACATGGATAGTAAATGCATGAATGTGATGTACCAAAAAATCCGCGGTTCCTAATGGAATTGGTAACAAAGCCACTTTGGAACCTACTGTCACCAAATCACCACCTCCCCAGGTTAAACTGGTACTCGCTGTTGCACCGGGAGCTGTTGAACCAGGTGCTGAAGCATGAGTGTTTTGTATCCATTGAGCAAAGATAGGTTGTAATTGTATAGCAGTATCTGAGAACATATCTTGAGGACGTCCTGGAGCGCTCATAGTATCATTATGAATATACAGACCAAAACTATGGAAGCCTAAGAATATACATACCCAGTTGAGGTGTGATACAATTGCATCACGATGTCTAAGAACGCGATCTAATAAATTGTTGTATTGAGTAGTTGGATCATAGTCTCTTACCATAAAAATCGCTGCATGTGCAGCAGCACCAACTATGATAAACCCACCAATCCACATATGATGTGTGAACAGAGAGAGTTGGGTACCGTAGTCAATAGCTAGGTATGGATAGGGGGGCATCGCATACATGTGGTGAGCTACGACAATAGTTAAAGATCCTAAAAGAGCTAGGTTAATAGCTAATTGAGCATGCCATGAGGTAGTTAAGATCTCGTAAAGACCTTTATGGCCCTCCCCCGTAAATGGACCTTTATGAGCTTCTAAAATGTCCTTGAGGTTATGGCCAATGATCCAATTGGTCTTATACATATGACCGGCTATCAGGAAAAGAACTGCAATAGCCAAATGATGATGCGCAGTATCGGTCAGCCACAGACCCCCCGTTACTGGATTTAATCCTCCACGAAAAGTCAAAAAGTCTGAATATTCCGACCAATTCAGGGTGAAAAATGGGGTCAATCCCTTCGCAAAACTGGGATAAAGTTGAGCCAAAAGATCGCGATTCAAAATAAATTCATGAGGAAGTGGTACCTCTTTAGGATCCACTCCAGCGTCTAGAAGTTGGTTAATGGGTAGAGAGACGTGTATTTGGTGTCCTGCCCAACCTAGAGACCCAAGTCCTAGTAACCCTGCTAAATGATGGTTCAACATGGATTCTACATCCTGGAACCAAGCCAATTTTGGAGCAGCTTTGTGATAATGAAACCAACCAGCAAAAAGCATTAACGCTGCAAAGATCAATGCACCAATTGCAGTGCAGTAAAGTTGCAATTCATTGGTTATTCCAGATGCTCGCCAAAGCTGGAAAAACCCAGAGGTTATTTGTATCCCTCGAAAACCTCCACCTACATCCCCATTCAATATTTCTTGACCTACTATTGGCCAAACTACTTGGGCACTGGGTTTTATGTGAGTGGGATCACCCAGCCATGCTTCATAATTGGAGAAACGAGCGCCGTGAAAGTACATCCCACTTAGCCAAATAAAGATGATGGCTAGTTGACCAAAATGAGCGCTAAATACTTTGCGAGAAATATCTTCCAAATCATCAGTATGACTATCAAAATCGTGAGCATCAGCATGTAAATTCCAGATCCAAGTGGTAGTATCAGGGCCTTTAGCTAGCGTCTTTGAGAAATGCCCAGGTTTGGCCCATTTTTCAAAAGAGGTTTTGACAGGATCCCTCTCTACTACGACCTTGACTTCTGGTTCCGGTGAACGAATGATCATTGAGTTCTCCCCTTTCCGAACGGAACATTAATAAGAAGAAACCTGCCAATAGGAATTAGTGAACTTCCGAGAGAGATATCTCAACTCGGTTCTCCCCTTCTTTTCTAGTTTATGACTGGAGCGACTATGATATGGGAGTCGATCTGAGGCAGGTGTTTATTGTTATTATGACATATCTTTTAGGTGCTTAATGGACCGAGGGCTGTTATGAGCCAAAAAAGGCCTTTTTAGTGTAATTTAAAAAGCATTTCCGGTGATTATTACACCATTTCTAAATGTATAAATATATATCTGTATATATATATATGCATATATATTTATACATCTATTGATACTCCTCCGCTCCGTATGTCCCATAAAAAAAAAAAGACCATCCATCCATTATTAATCATTATTCATGCATCATTAATGAAAGACATCTCTAGATGGATTTTACCCCTATTAAGAAGATCCATTAACAATCTAGAATCAGAAAAGGTATTCTTTGTTATATTGTCAATATATTCCTATAAGATGCCGACGGGATAGAATCTTAATTTGGGGAATATTCTGGAAGAATTCCATTGATTTCGATAAAATAAGATATTAAATAATGAAAACGATTTCCCGATAATAGAAATTATCATTCTCCAAAGCGTCCTGTAATCTTTAACCAATTTTGTGCTTCGATGTAATTGCCCGGAGCAAGTGCTATAGCTTGTTCCCAATACTCAGCAGCTTGATCGAACCAAGCCTCCGCGGTTTCAGGATCTCCCTGTCGAATGGCCTGTTCTCCTCGGTCGGGATAGGTCAACTTGAAAAAGTTTTCTTCCCTCAGAACCGTACTTGAGAGTTTCCTACCTCATACGGCTCAATCAACTATTCTTTGGTCCTCTACCCAAATTTTCAAAATATTATTGAATTGGAGATTATTCATTGGAAGTTCAGATTAACCAAAGGACCAGAAAAAGTCAATGACATGAGTTTCTGATTTCACTTCCAATCAATTCAATTAGAAGGTTCTATCTTTTCTCCTACCCTCAAAAAGATGAAGTATAGGAAGATATATACTTCAGATTGATCGTCCAAATCAAAGTCTTTTTGTAAGGTAACTATCTCAGTTCCGTATAGAATTTTTAAAGAGTACTTTCTGTCTGGAGTACTTCACATCTTTAGGATCTGATGCTACACCGCTGCTCAATAGCTTAGTAGATCGACTCTATTACATAAGTTGATTCCTGATTCTTGTCAATGAGCAGATTTGATTGTATCAGCCCGAACCTTCTTTCAATAATTGATCTTTATGGTGCTTTCATCATCAATTGAATTTTTTATCCATGGAATGCTTAGGCTCTATCTATTCATATTCGGGCTCCTATGAGAGATGTTTTTTTTTGCTACAGCTGATAAAAACCGTTACTTGGGACGGTGCATATGTAGAAAGCCTTTTCTTTTGTCCTTACCCGTAGTAGTTATTAACTAAGTTATTCTATGGTACAGATAGCCGCACGTAATGACAGATCAAGGCCGTATTATTAAGAGCTTGTGGTAGGGATGGGTTCCGTTCTAATGCCTGAAAATAATATTCCAAAGCCTTCGTATGTTCCCCATTACTTGTATGCACAAGACCTATATTATATAGTATATAACTTCGATCATAAGGGTCAGTTTCCAGTCGCATAGCTTCATAATAATTTTGTAAAGCTTCCGCATATTCCCCTTCCGATTGAGCTGACATCCGTTACGGTCGTTCATTCCATTTCAATGATCTCCGCTTCAAAACCGTACATGAGATTCCCACCTCATACGGCTCCTCCTTTCTTTACAGTAGGTAATACGGGGAGTAATCCGTGGAATTGAAAAAAAAAAAAAAAAGATTCTGACCCAATATTATGAATTAACAGGGGCTAGTGTATTTCCAATGAATCTCTAGCCATCCTTCTTGCAAAGATTCTTTTCCGAACACCAAGGATCTTAGTACTAGGAATGGAACCTCTAACAATTTCTTTGTTCTTAACGCCCTGTAATCTCCGGGGATTAACCACTTCAACAATCTCCGATGGTTCCATGATAGGGGTATCCGAAGTACAAACGAGATGGATGTTTGTTGTCCCAACCATTCTCACTACCCTTCGGAAAAGGGTAATGCCTATGGACTATAACGAAGCTTTTGTGTTGTCGATTTCCATACGTAGTGCTTTCTCCCCTCATGCGCACCTATCAGATAGGTTCAACTATAAAAGCAAGGCCTATTGCATAGGTGTAACCTTTCGCTCGGTACTAAAATCCTCAGGAGATTAGAGCATCTAAGGCTGCATTGACCGGGGATACACGACAGAAGGAATTGTTCTATCTCCAGAACTCACCTTCACTGAGCGTAAGTTTGAATTCACCCAATTTTGATTCCCGAATGCCTTTTTTTCCCCAAAAAAAGAAGAACGGAAAAAATATCAAATCACACCATCTCTGTAATAGGTAAATGCTTCTTTCTCCTCCGGAGCCATCGGGATTATTCGCAATAAGATATCCGCTACAATTGTGAAGGTCTTATCAATAAAATTGTCATTTCTCTGAGATCTAGGCATAGTCAATTACAGATTAGATAATTTCCTTCATTCCCTTATACAAATGATTCCATGAACGAAATTTTTTTCTGGTGCACAATACCATAAAATGGATTTACTTACAATCGGAAATATGTTATCATTCTATTCCAATTTATTCTTTCAAATGGGAATAGATAGGGAATATTTGGAATAATTGTTCATTAGTAATATGAATAATAATGGAAAAAAGGTTCGTATTTAAAGAATACTAGATTCGGTAAACTCGGGAAGTCCAGTTCGATCATGATCCGAACAAAGAAAGAGTTAAACGATCGAGCATTGCATAATGAGAATGAAATGCCCACCCAGCTATTGTGTGCTTTATCCATATAGATAAAGGAATATCGGGAAAAATATAGTCATCATTACACAGGATCATTGCCAAAGAATTAGTTCTTATACAATTGATAAGACGATAACTACAGATCCATATATATTCATAATATGAAATGGATAAGTTAATCTGTCTCAAATTATTGATTGGTCGATCTGAATAAGATCGTCAGATCAACAGGGATGATTGAGGATTTCCTAAAATAGGAGGAAGTTGGATAAAATGTCCTTTCGTCTTTATTTATTATCTATTTCTTTCCGAAAGATTGAACTGTTCGTACCCGAACAAAAATAATTCGTAAGGAAGTTGCTATTCACCAATTTGGTTAATTAGAACCAAGAGATCTCATAGGAAAGATGGCCGAGCGGTTCAAGGCGTAGCATTGGAACTGCTATGTAGGCTTCTGCTTACCGAGGGTTCGAATCCCTCTCTTTCCGTTTCTTCACCCTACTATTCGATTCTCATCCATTGTTTTTCTAATCGATTGAATCCCAATAGGACGTCTTAATTCTGGGATCAATCTCCTTCTATTTGTGATATAGAAAATAGAACGAACATTGGTTGGTGGTATGGGAAAGGTAAAGACCATTTGAAGAAGCAATAAAAGTATCGTGGATAACAAGTAAGGTACAGAAGGATTATAAAATGTCCCCTTCGGGGAGGGGAAAAAGAAGGGATAAGAACAAAATTTCCAGATGTCCAGCAACCCAACCCCTCCTTTTCATTTCATTCTCGATTCAAGCTTGACGGGAATAATACTCTACGACCAGCAATTCATTAATCTTCAAACTGATCCATTTACTATCTATTATTTGATTGATGAATCCTTTATATTGTAACGAATGAAAAGTCAAATGATTTGGCAATTTATCCCTCTGGAACAGATCTAGATTCTTCCTAATAATATCTCTCAATCTTTGTTGATCTCTTATAGTAATAACATCTTGAGGTTTGCAAGGGTAACTTGGTATATCTACCATATGGTCATTGACCCGGATATGTCCATGATTAACTAATTGTCTAGCACCCGGAATGGTGGGAGCCATACCCAATTGAAAAAGAATATTATCCGAACGCATTTCAAGTAATTGCAATAGGACCTGGCCCGTTGATCCTTTGGCTCTTCTAGCAATACGAACATATTTCAGCAATTGTCGCTCCGTTAGTCCGTAATGAAAACGCAATTTCTGTTTTTCTTCTGGCCGGATACGATATTGAGATATTTTCCTGGAAGAAGACCGGTTCATAGAATCCTTTCTGTTTTTGGGTCTTTTACTAGTGAGCCCTGGTAAAGTTTTAAGACGACGTATTATTTTTAAACGAGGTCCCCGATAACGGGACATAGAAACTCCTTATTCAATTAACAAATAGTGCTGGAAAGAAGAAAGAATAGTATAACCCGTACGAGTACTGGAATTCTTTTATATGGAAAACGAAGATCTTTCTCCAATTTGTTATAGATCCTTCATTCATCCCGTTCCTAGTTGGGAGTAAGTGATCATGGCATGACGGACCCGACGAACGATCGGAAGAGTATTCTCCATTCCATCTTGATCCTAACAAAACTTTGTGGATTATGGGAATGAGAGGAACGTAAAAGAGCCAGCTATCGGGATCGAACCGATGACCATCGCATTACAAGTGCGATGCTCTAACCTCTGAGCTAAGCAGGCTCAATGGAATATAACTCCTCATTTCATTGGTGTGAGATCCATAGATTCTTTTGGAATCCTAACGATTATAGCGCGAATCAGATTCAATGACGCAATCCAGATTACAATTACAACGGAACATTGTTTGAATGTAGATTGTAGATTCCTTCAAGGGAAAGAAAAGGGAAGTAAGGATGAATTTATATCGATCGTTTTACTCACTCTTCCAAATCGACTAGGGGAGGATAATAACATTGCATTTCAAATACAGAAATAATATAATGATTACCAGCCAGTAATATTCGATTGGGGTAGAGATAGAGATGGCGAGAGAAGGGGAGTAGGGCAGAATCTCCCACCCAATATTGAGCTAATATCCAATGAATAACACTGATGGATATTAGATCCTATGATTATGATCTCGTTCTCCGAGAAGGGGATATGGCGGAATTGGTAGACGCTACGGACTTGATCGAATTGAGCCTTGGTATGGAAACCTACCAAGTGATAGCTTCCAAATCCAGGGAACCCTGGGATATTTTGAATGGGTAATCCTGAGCCAAATCCGGTTCATGGAGACAATAGTTTCTTCTTTTATTCTCCTAAGATAGGAAGGGGATAGGTGCAGAGACTCAATGGAAGCTATTCTAACGAATGAATCTCATTTGGTCCAATACTGTATTTATAGAACGCTCTATTTACACCTAAAAAGTGGGAATGTGATATAACATCAGACAAAACTCGCGATCAGAACTTGAATCGTTCCAAGCATCTATTCGTAAGATAGATGCCAGATTCGAGTTGAAGTACTGATTTTACATTAAGTAATCCAATTATGAACTTCTCTACTTTAGATAGAGAATTGAATCAGTTTTTGGAATAAATGGTTGGACGAGAATAAAGATAGAGTCCAATTCTACGTGTCAATGTCAACAACAATGCAAATTGCAGTAGGAGGAAAATCCGTTGGCTTTATAGACCGTGAGGGTTCAAGTCCCTCTATCCCCACCTAGGTTCGTTCCCGACCGACTGATCTATTTTCTCCAATTCCATTAGTTCGAATCCATTCTCACTTCTCGATTATTTTACCTCACTATTTGATTTCTTCATGAACAGAAGAAATTAGAACATGAATCTGTCCATCCATTTTATGACAAGTTGAGTTGATTAGATAATAAGTTGATCATATTATCAATTCATTATGTGATAGATGATCCACATAGATGAAATCATTTGGAAATTATTCAGTCGCAGTCCATTTTTTCTCATATTAGTGACTTCCAGATTGAAAATAAGAAAGATCATTCTCAAAACTGGAAAAATAGTTTTTTCCTTATTTTTAGTTGATACAAGTGAAAACCCTGTACCTGGATGATCCACAGGGAAGAGCCGGGATAGCTCAGTTGGTAGAGCAGAGGACTGAAAATCCTCGTGCCACCAGTTCAAATCTGGTTCCTGGCAAGATGTCAATATCCATGTATATGGATACATGGATATTGACAGATACGTATGTATATGTACATACGGAGACACCCCGATCAAAATAGATAGATGAATCAATCTATTCTGCTCTTCTTTGCTTATATTGTCCCTCCCTGTCCGTTCCAATTTAATCTCGATACTCCCGTACATATAAAAAAGTAGGATCGAGAACTCAGAGGGCAAGATTTTACGGTGGGAATAGAATCTATTATAAGCTCTAGTATAAAATCAATCGAATCTTCCTTTTGGTTCTCGTATATCGTGTGCACGATATATCATTATCGATGCGTCAATCAAATATTTTGATTCGTTAATCCATCCCTCTTCCATATTACCGGATATGGAAGAATTGAATGGATAAGAGGCTCTGATACTAGTCGGAATCTATTCATCCCATTCTGTCCGAACCGAAATGGGATGTATTATTCAATAGAATTGAAGGGTTGAAGTAGATCTAAACGTTTCAGAGGATATTTCGAAAGTAGATTCGAATTGAGGTTCAAAAGATTGATGTAATAACTTTTGATCATAGTTCCCAGTATGAATACTGAATCTAACATGATGAAACCTATGATTTATCGTGAAATATTGTATTCTTTCCTTGTTGGAGCTCTCTTTTCTTTCACGAAGTTTCATTATAGCATCTATAATAGCCTCTGGTTCAGGTGGGCAACCTGGCGAATAGACATCCACAGGAATTAACTTTTCTACTCCGCGAACGGTACTATAAGAATCTGTACCAAACATTCCTCTGTGATAGTACATGTTCCCATGGCAACTACATATTTTGGTTCGGGCATTTTTTCGTATAATCAATCTCACTACAGAAGGAGTCTTTTTCATGATCACAGTCCTCGCCGTTACAATGAGATAAGCTCGTCCAAGACCAGATCTTGGTACCGGACCGTAACGATCGGAGTCGAATCGCGAACCTATTAATGAGGCGAATTCGATGGAACCACGTACCGTAAAGGAGCGGCCATAGACCGGAGAGTCTGGCCCAATTCGTTCGACGGATCGTTTGGGGTAGTTGAAATACCTGGATTCGAAATTGTTTGATTGAGTAAAGGTAACTCTATAGGATTCATCATTGGCTTTATGTCATTTTGTACTTCCCTCCTCCCTCTCCCCCCCCCCCGAATACTCGGAAACTGAGAAACATTCCAATGTTCCTTTTCGCCACAGAACCAACGATGAAAATAAGCACGAGAATTGAAGCTCTTATAAATACAGATATACCCTGTATACTAGAACTCATAGCCCATAGATAAAGGGAGACTGTTCCAACATCAGGAACAACAAGAACTGAAGTGAACATATAATGATCCTAGATCGGATCAAAGTATCTCCCATTGGTTCGATACTTGATTTGTAACCAGTAGTCCGGTTCTTTACCAATGGGGGCCAAAGCTCTAGAAATAAAGGATGCAAGAATAGGTAGGAATGAGGCTAGATATTAATGAAGATATCCAGCCAGAAAGTATTCTATTCGGGAAATAGAATATACTCCTTTGAAATAGCTCAAATTCTTACATTTTTCCATCAACTTCTTCATCATTCTCCCATCCACCATGAGTGGATGACCAAAGGACCGAACAATCAATACAATAAATTATAATGGATTCACATACAATTGTTCGTTTCGTCCATGGCTTATTATCAAATTCATTCAATGAAATTTGATTCGAATGTCTATTGGTAATACTTGACATGAATCAAGTATGAGAGAAAGAATGTGATTGGATCCCGAACTACTCAATTTCAGATCTGAGTCTATACTAATATTATAGAATGAATATGTTGATGATCTTTATTCAGCATCCATGGCTGAATGGTTAAAGCGCCCAACTCATAATTGGTGAACTCGCGGGTTCAATTCCTGCTGGATGCAGGAGAACTGCACATATCCATTATTTATGGAATGGGAAGAAGGATGAAGAATAACAGCAAACATTTGAACAGTACCAACCCTTTCATTTTATTGAAAGGTTTGGTACTGTTCAGTTAAGCAATACACGATAACAATCCATCAGAGTCTTTATTATCCACCTATTGAAATAGATTCAACAGCAGCTAGATCCAGAGGAAAGTTATGAGCATTACGTTCGTGCATAACTTCCATACCTAAGGAAAGTTATGAGCATTACGTTCGTGCATAACTTCCATACCTAACCTATGATATATCTGTATAATTCAATTGGTATATGATCAGCTATAATAATAGCTACAGGGGAAAAAAAGAGAAAAAACGAAAGGAGGGATAAAAATTGATGGATGAAGTGAAATATCCAGTACTTACGGAGAAAAGTATTCGTCTATTAGAAAGGAATCAATATACTTTTAACGTCGATTCGCAATTGAACAAAACAAAGATGAAAATTTGGATTGAACATTTCTTCGATGTTAAAGTAATAGCTATGAACAGTTATCGCCTCCCTGAAAAAGGAGGAAAGAGAGGGTCAATGATAGGACATCCAATACGTTGTAAACGTATGATTATTACACTTAAACCCGGTGATTCTATTCCACTCTTTTCAGAACAATAAAATGAAAAAAAAAAAAATTTTGAAACTAAATGGCCATCCGTTCATATAGAATTTTAACTCCGGATACACGCAATAGATCTGTATCAGGTTTCGATGGAAGAGTGCAGTTGGACCCGCAGAAGAAATTGACCTCTGGACAGCATCATTGTGGGAAAGGTCGTAATGGAAGAGGAATTATTACCGCAAGACACAGGGGAGGGGGTCACAAGCGTCTGTATCGTCAAATTGATTTTCGACGGGATAAGGAACACATATCGGGAAAAATTGTAACCATAGAATACGACCCTAATAGAAGTGCATACATTTGCAAGGTGCACTACAAGAATGGCGATAAGATGTATATTCTGCATCCCAGAGGGGTCATGATTGGAGATACTATTCTTTCTGGTCCAAAAGCTCCTATATCAATAGGAAATGCCCTACCTCTGAGTGCGGTTTGAATTATTAAATCACGTGATCGGAAGCAACCGATTGGGTTTACAGCGAAACCTATAAAGCTATCACTGATCCAACTAGGACACTTTTACGGGACGAACCCCAAAGGGAAACTGAGGATAAATGACAGCAGGTGATTGGATCCAAAAATTGTTCATATCGGATCATTGGTTCCGAAGATATGATAATATGGAGAGGACCAGATTTTTTGTCCGAAGCATGAACAAACTGGGATAGAGGCACCCTCAAAAAAGACAAGTTACTAACATTTGATCTGATGGTCAGAGGCGGATTCGGAGCTGGACAGTGGTAATAATTCCCAAAAGGAAAAGATGGGGAGAAGAAAAAAAGTAGAAAGAGAGAGAAGAGAAAAAGATGTTTAATATGCCTCCTACGTTATCCATAACATACGAAAGTATTAGCGTAATTTGATAAAGTCATTCATTCTGAATGCTACATAAAGAATATAAGCCAGATGATGGAATAGAGAGACCTAGGATGTAGAGAATCGGGACATAGAGAATACAATAGATGCCCTTTCTCATCTCGATTCTATTTAATCAATATATGTAAATAGAATTTCATATACATCCAGAAAGCTGTATGCCCTGAGAGAGGCTTGTACAGTTTGGGAAGGGATTTTTATTTATCGGAATAAGAGTCTACTTCAACCAATATGCCCTTAGGCACGGCTATACATAACATAGAAATAACACTTGGAAAGGGTGGACAATTAGCTAGAGCGGCAGGTGCTGTAGCAGAACTTATCGCAAAAGAAGATCGATCGGCCACATTAAGATTACCATCTGGAGAAGTTCGTTTAATATCTGAGAACTGCTCAGCAACAATTGGACAAGTGGGTAATATAACTGCAAACAATAGAAGTTTCGGTAAAGCCGGAGCTAAACGTTGGTTGGGTAAGCGTTCTGAGGTAAGAGGAGTAGCTATGAACCCTGTAGACCATCCTCATGGAGGTGGAGAAGGAAGAACCCCAATTGGCAGGAAAAAACCCGTGACCCCCTGGGGCTATAGTGCGCTTGGAAAGAAAAGTCGGAAGAGGAATAGGTACAGTGATGCTTCAATCCTTCGTCGACGTGAGTAAGAATGGTTGGATATCCATAAAAAAAAAAAAAAGGAAAGAAAGGTAATTGATCATGGCACGTTCGCTGAAAAAAAATCCTTTTGTGGCTAATCATTCATTGAGGAAAATTAAAAATCTAAACATAAAGGAAGAAAAGAAGATAATAGTGACTTGGTCCCGGGCATCTGTCATTGTACCTGCAATGATCGGTCATACAATTGCTGTTCATAATGGGAGGGAACATTTACCCATTTATGTAACAGATCGTATGGTAGACCACAAATTGGGGGAATTTGCACCTACTCTACTTTTTCAGGGACATGCGAGAAACGATAAGAAATCTCGTCGTTAATTGAGAGATACTTGTCATTCATTGGGGAGGATGGAGTCAATGGGAAATTATAGTCCAGGTCCAGAGATACGAGCTTTGGCGAGAAATATACGTATGTCTGCTCATAAAGCACGTAGAGTAATTAATCAAATTCGTGGTTGTTCATATGGACAAGCACTTATGATATTGGAACTGATGCCTTATGGGGCCTGTTATCCCATATCACAATTAATTCATTCTGCGGCGGCGAATGCAAATCACAATATGGGTTTGAACAAAGCCAATTTACTCGTCAGTAGAGTCGAAGTGAATGAGGGTGCTGTTTTCAAAAGGGTTCAACCTAGAGCTCAGGGACGTGGTTATCCAATACAGAAACCCACTTGTCATATAACTATTGTATTGGAGGAAATCTCCAGATCGAATGATCCGATTATGTCAATAGAATCCCGAAAAAGAGGATATGTATGGCGCAGAAAATAAATCCACTTGGTTTTAGACTTGGTGTAACCCAAAATGATCGTTCCCATTGGTTCGCGCAACAAAGGAATTATTCCAAAGATCTCCGAGAAGATCAAAAAATACGTACTTGCATTGAAAACTATGTACGAACACATATAAAGAGCTCCTCGAATTATGGAGGAATTGCACGTGTAGAGATTAGCAGAAAGATCGATTTGATTCAGGTCAAAATATATATAGGATTTCCCAACTTGTTGTTAATAGAAGGTAGGGGTTTTCAAGGAATTGAAAAATTAAAAAACGATGTACTAAATATGCTCGATTCTGTGGACCGAAAACTTCACATTGCTATAGAAAAAGTTGCGAAACCCTATAGAAAACCTAATATTCTTGCGGAGTATATTGCCCTACAACTAGAGAAGAGAGTTCCATTCAGAAAAACAATGAAGAAAGCTATTGAACTGGCTGAACGGGAAGAGGTAGAAGGTATTCAGATCCAAATTGCAGGACGTCTCGACGGAAAGGAAATTGCCCGGGTCGAATGGGACAGGGGAGGTAGGGTTCCCCTACAGACAATTCGGGCTAGGATTGATTATTGTTATTATCCGGTTCAAACCATCTATGGAGTTTTAGGGATCAAAATTTGGATCTTAGAAGAGTAGGAATAATGGGTCTTTTTCCTAATCTGCCCGATCATGGATCATCAATTCTATCAGATCGAATAGAAATTAGATTTACCATTTCGGAACCGTGCTATGCTTAGTGTGCGACTCGTTGGAATCGAGCTTTTCATTCTTTTCCGGAGTTATGGAGAATTCGAAATAAGAACGGATTGGTCTCTGGTATAAATAAACTAGAGACTAACTCATTGCTTCATATTGCCAAGATCCAATAACTATGGGTAGATACTATCACCTCGTAAATACTTTCTTCCACGAGAAAAAAAATGAGATTTTTATCTCTCGTGAAGCGAGAAAGGTGTTTGGTAATGCGGAAAAAGAAAAAAAAAAGAAGGAGAAATGAAATCTTCTACTAATATTGTATGGTTCATTAATTACCCTCCGAAAAGCAGTGTGATAAAGCATAAGAATCATCCTGATTCTTTCAAGCAAGATTGAAGGGATTCAGTTTATGAAGGAGAAAGAGCTTCGGGTCGATGGAAACTAAGGAAATTGATTCCGTAACAGATGAAAAGAAAGCTCCATTGCAGAGGGAAAACCTGGGCATTTAGAGAGAAGCTATGGAACGATGGAACCTATGACTGCATAAGATCATATAGGAATCTTAATCATTCATTGGATAGGATGGCGAAATAAACCGAAAACGAATTAATCTAATTGGAGTCTATAAGTAGGTCGACCCCATGGAGCAAATATCGGAAGAGTCAATATTCGCCTGTGAAATTATTTATTAAGAGTCTCATTGGATGGAAAGAGTTATTCGTCCTGTATATTATATTCTATATACAATATGCATAATGCGTAGATATAGACTCATTTATATATAACTAATAACTACACATTGATTGTCCAATTTGACATGGATTATTCACGAGGAGCCGGATGAGAAGAAACTTTCATGTCCGGTTCTGGATTAGAGATGGGATCAAAATACTATTAACCATCGACTATAACCCAAAAAGAACAAAATTTCGTAAACAACATAGGGGAAGAATGAAAGGAGTATCTTGTCGCGGCAATCGCATTTGTTTCGGTAGATTCGCTCTTCAAGCACTTGAACCTGCTTGGATCACATCTGGGCAGATAGAAGCTGGACGAAGAACGATTACTCGTTATGCCCGTCGTGGCGGAAAAATATGGGTACGTATATTTCCCGACAAACCTATTACAATGAGACCTGCAGAAACACGTATGGGTTCCGGGAAAGGATCTCCCGAATATTGGGTATCCGTCATCAGACCAGGTCGAATACTTTATGAAATGGGTGGAGTATCTGAAACCGTCGCTAGAGCAGCTGCTAGAATAGCTGCATACAAAATGCCTATACGTACTCAATTTGTTACTACTTAACCCATACAGAATCAAAGAGCTCTTTCTAGTGGAAGAAGATTACTAGTTGGTAAGAACTCTTCCTTTTCTTTTTTTTCATGTTATCTGCCGAAGTAACAAATCTTTTGGAGGAAAAATGATTCAGTCTCAAACTTATTTGAATATAGCGGATAACAGTGGAGCCCGAAAAATAATGTGTATTCGAGTTCTAGGAGCAAGTAATCGTAAATGTGCTCATATAGGTGATGTTATCATTGCTATAATTAAAGAAGCAGTACCTAACATGCCCCTGGAAAAATCGGAAGTGGTTAGAGCCGTAGTTATACGCACCTGTAAAGAATTTGAACGTGACAATGGAATGATGATACGATCTGATGACAATGCAGCAGTTGTCATTGATCAGGAAGGAAATCCAAAAGGAACTCGAGTTTTTGGTCCGGTTGCTCAGGAATTGAGACAATTGAATTTCACGAAAATAGTTTCATTGGCTCCCGAAGTATTATAAGTACTGATAGATCTTGTAGAAATCTTCTACTGATAGTTCATCAAATGATACATGGATCAATTCATTGCACCTCAGGCATATTCCTCAAAGAAGATCGAACATGCCTTTTATATCGAGACCAGGAATTCCTAAGAATTCGTTCGTCATGGGTAACGATACTATTGCAAATCTAATTACTTCTATAAGAAACGCTGACATGGTAGAAAAAAGAACGGTTCGAGTAACAGCTACTAATATTACCAAGAACATTGGAAGGATCCTTTTACGAGAAGGTTTTATAGAAGATGTTAGGGAACATCAGGAAGGCCAAAAATCTTTTTTTATCTCGACTTTAAAATATCGGAGAAGGAAGAAAAGGACATATATGACTACGTCAAAGCGTACCAGCAAATCTGGTTTGAGAATTTATTCCAATTATCGAGAAATTCCAAAGGTTCTAGGTGGAATGGGGATCGTAATTCTTTCTACTTCCCAAGGGATTTTGACGGATCGAGAGGCTCGACAGAAAAAAATTGGAGGAGAAATATTATGTTATGTATGGTAATTAATCCGAATTTTGTCCAAAAATATGGATTCTGTAAGATATCCCCTGAAAAGTTGGAGCAAGTTTGGTTCGAGACACCATTCATCTTCATCCAAGCACGTTAGTAAAGTTTTTTTATCAAAAGAGGAGGAGATTCGATGAACAAACAGAATCTGATCCATGCGGAAGGTTTGGTTACTGAATCACTCCCCAACGGTATGTTTCGAGTTCTGACAGATAATGGATGTCAGATTCTGACTCATATTTCAGGTAGGATTCGACGTAATTCCGTACGAATACTACCAGGAGATAGGGTCAAGGTCGAATTAAGTGCTTATGATTTAACCAAAGGACGTATAATATATAGACTTAGCAACAAATCTTCAAACAATTGAATCACTTTTTAAACATCTGATAGGGATCGAGAATCATAGATTCAATGGACTCTCTTTCTCAGCGAAAAAAATGTAATATGAGCAAATTGGAGGGTCACAAATATGAAAATTCGTGCTTCTATTCGTAGAATTTGTGGAAAATGTCGACCAATTCGTAGACGGAAACGAGTTATGATAATTTGTTCCAATCCGAGACATAAGCAAAAACAGGGGTAATCCTCTTCTATATCAATGAACGGATCTAGTGGTAAAATAGATTTCGATATGCATTTTTCAAACTGAACTCATAATGATTAATATGTCAAAAACTAAAAGAAGAATTGGTTCACGTAGGAATGAAAATCGAGTACTCAAAGGAGTTATTTATGTTCAAGCAAGTTTTAACAATACCATTGTTACTGTTACAGATGTACGGGGACAAGTTTTGTGTTGGTCTTCTGCCGGTGCCTGTGGATTCAAAGGTACAAGGAGAGGTACACCATTTGCTGCCCAGACTGCAGCAGAAAATGTTATTCGTACATTAATGGATCGGGGTATGGAACGAGTCGAAGTTATGATAAGTGGCCCTGGTCGGGGGAGAGATACAGCATTACGAACCATTCGTAGAAGTGGCATATTATTAAGTTTTGTACGTGACGTAACCCCTATGCCACATAATGGATGTAGACCTCCCAAAAAGAGACGTGTGTAAGAATTGAATGAATTTCAAGAGAAAGAAATGATTTTATGATCTGATCAAATAATCTTGGTATGATTCGAGATGAAATCTCAGTCTCTATTCAGACACTACGATGGAAGTGCATCGAATCCAGAGCATACAGTGAGCGTCTTCATTATGGCCGTTTTGCTCTATCCCCGCTCCGCAAAGGTCGAGCCGATACAATAGGCATCGCAATGCGAAGAGTTTTACTTGGAGAAGTAGAAGGAACATGTATCACACATGTTAAATTGGAGAACATAAAACATGAATATTCCGCGATAATAGGTATTGAAGAATCAGTACATGACATTTTGATGAATCTAAAAGAAATTGTACTTAGAAGTGATTCGTACGGAATCCGAGGAGCTTCTATCTGTATCGTTGGACCCAGAAATGTAACTGCTCAAGATATCATATTACCACCTTCTGTGAAAATAATTGATACTACACAACATATAGCTAGACTTACTAAATCAATTACTTCTGATATAAGATTACAAATTGAAAAAAATCGCGGATATATTATACATAGTCCAAATAATTATCAGGACGGAATTTTTCCTATAGATGCTGTTTTTATGCCTGTTCGCGATGCGAATTATAGTATTCATTCCTATGGGAGCGGAAATGAAATACGAGAAGTCCTTTTCCTGGAAATATGGACGAATGGGGGGTTAACTCCTAGGGAGGCACTTTCCGAAGCTTCTCGAATTTTGATCGAGTTATTTATTCCCTTCCTGCATGGAGAGGAACAAAACATCGATGGAATGAACAATAGAAAAGGATCTAATATGCCTCCCTTCCCCCTTTCGCACGTATTGACTGATACGGGGGAAACGAAAGAAAAAAAAATTGCATTTCAACATATTTTCATTGACCAATTAGAGTTACCCCCCAGAGTCTATAACTGCCTCAGAAGAGCCAATATACATACATTATCGGACCTCTTAAATTACAGTCGAGAAGATCTAATGAGAATTGAACGCTTCGGGAAGGAATCTGTCGAACAGGTATTTGAAATTTTACGAAAACGTTTTGCAATTGATCCACCCAGGAATTAGTTTCGGGTTCATTAAATGGTTGGTTTCATTTCATTGAATATTCCAAAGAAATCTCTGACAAGATGGGTATATCTAGGGAGATATAATTTGTCTTGAAGCAACTACTCCCTAGATATATGAATAAAAAATTGAAAGATTTTTATATTCGACAGTTGGATCAAATTGGAAAAGACCTAAAGTTAAAGATTCATCAATAGGTAACGCTGCCCCAATGCCTAACCAAAGGGCTACTGCAGTACCGATCAAGGATACTGTTGTAGCTACTGGACGACGAAATGGATTCTGAAATTGATTCACATTCTCTAGAAAAGGCACTGTCAATGATCCCGCGGGTACTGAGGCCATTAAAAGGACACCTAATAATTTGTTAGGTACTGTACGAAGTATTTGGAATACAGGGAAAAGATACCATTCGGGCAATATCTCCAAAGGAGTTGCAAATGGATTTGCTGGTTCACCAATCATTGATGGTTCTAGAACCGCTAAACCTACTGTACATGCAATAGTACCTAAAATTACTACTGGAAAAATATATGAAAGATCATTGGGCCAAGCGGGCTCTCCATAATAATTATGTCCCATACCTTTAGCTAATTTAGCCCTTAACACAGGATCATTCAGGTCAGGTTTCTTTGTTATTGGGATAAGTAGATCTCTATGGATCTATCCCCCGAAAGAACCGGACATGCCGATTTTGATCATCCGGCTCGAACAATAACTGGAGGGAGTATATATCACTTCTTTTTCCCGTGATGGAAGACGGATTGTAAGAATAGGAACTAATAATGTCTATGATCATCCATCATTGGTAAATTGATTATTCCAGTTAAATGCTCATTACCCAAGTAAGCTCACAAATTCGATCATGATCGATATGCCTTTTGGACCATCTTAGTCCTTGTAATTTGTGTTTATCATCACGAATAGACCTAAAAAGTTTTTTCGCATACAAGGTATTGACTTGTTATTGATCCGGCCTCTCTCCTTCCTTAGATCCCTTCTTTAACTCCGATAGTTTTCCCATCGAAATGGATGCAAGGGAAATGGATGCATTTTCACACTATGAAAAGGATAAGTAAAGTCATATGGTCCAATTATTAATTATATGAAAATAATACCCCATTGACCGGATCTTACGGAGCCCTTCCTGATCCGGATTCGATCATAGAAAGACTTCTCTTGGAACGGAACAAACTGACCGATGCCTTTCCACCCAGGTGTTAAACTTCCTATTTCTGATAAGGAAATTGGGACAGAGACACATTACATTTTATCAGAAATATTGATGTGGTAGATCGGAGAAAGTATCTGCATGGCCTAATCAATAGTTCAAGTCACACACTCCCATAATCCATCTTCTCCGTCTGAAAATCTACTCCAATTATTTGTTTGTATTGGATGAATAATACTCCAAAATCGAAAGGAGAAATCCGAGGACCATATTTTCTATTTTCTATGGATATTTATTTTATAATAAATATTCCTGGCGATGAGATATTACCGTCGTTACTCAGAACAATAAGTTATGAATAGTTATTTTCAATCTATCTTTGCTCTCTATAAAGGACCTGGAATACCCTGCTTACGGATCATTAGAAAGTGCATTGGCATAAATACAGCAGTAAGAAGGGGTAATATGAAAGTGTGTAAACTATAAAAACGGGTCAAGGTAGATTGACCCACGCTAACACTTCCGCGTAATAACTCTACCAAAGGAGATCCTATTACAGGAATAGCCTCAGGCACACCAGTCACAATTTTCACTGCCCAATAACCAATTTGATCCCAGGGCAAAGAATAACCAGTTACACCGAAAGATACGGTCAGCACACCCAAAATTACACCCGTGACCCAAGTTAATTCACGGGGTTTTTTGAATCCACCTGTGAGATAAACACGGAATACGTGCAGGATCATCATTAGAACCATCATACTTGCCGACCATCGATGGATGGATCGGATTAACCAACCAAAGTTCACTTCGGTCATTAGGTATTGAACAGAGGCAAAAGCTTCTGTAACGGTCGGACGATAGTAAAAAGTCATAGCAGAACCAGTAGCTACTTGTACTAAAAAAGAGGTAAGTGTGATCCCCCCTAGACAATAAAATATATTGACATGAGGAGGAACATATTTACTGGTTATATCATCCGCAATCGCCTGAATCTCGAGACGCTCTTCTAACCGATCGTATACTTTATTGAGATAGGTAAACTTCAATTCCCCCTCTGAAAACCGTACATGAGAATTTCCCTTCATACGGCTTGAACAAGAACACGCAAATGCTTTTGGACACGAATATATCAATTGGGAAAATATTGAGATACTTGATGGTTCGTTGCCTGACCGGCTGAGGAAATGAGGATTATTCGAAACAATCCAGCATTTCTATTGGAAGACTTCTATAGTGCCAAAATTTCAAATAGTGCCAAAATTTCAAGTCGGCTCATCCCTATGATAAATCACTATAGGCCCTTTGAACGATCTTTTACCCTATTCGTGTGATATAAGTTCCCTAGAAAAGAACTAATATAGACGATTGATAGGAATTATCTTGTCGAGATCTCAATAGATGAATCAATCCAAACCTAAGATTTAAATTATACCCCGATGATTTTATCAAATCCCCAAAAGGTTCTCTGGGTAATAACCTTTTCATTTTCGCTCATCCGACGAAATATGCTAACTAAGAGAAATCAGATACTATATCATTCTTTGGTCATAATCAGCATAATTATGAGAGGGGATAGATCCTTCGATTTTTTATAGGAAATACCTCTTTCAATTTATTTATTGGAAGCCTGGTTACGAGGAAATAATAGGTACAAACCATAGTTAAGATCTTCCCGGAACATATCGATGATAGACCTCGTGCTCTAGAGATTCAATATCCTATCAATTAAATATCCAACGAGGTAGGACCATCTTTATGAAGATAACAGATCGGTCTTCTGTACTATTAATATGGATCGATTTCAACAAGTCGCACACCCATATTCCAAAAATCCTTAAAGAAAAGTAATTACACGATCAAACTATTGGAACAAGATAAGCTAAAAACTAAAAGCCCCTATTTGGTCTGGGTTTGGATCCCTCAGTTCTTTTTTTTTGTTAAAGAGCTAAGCTCGCCGGACGGATTTTGGAGTTCCTCTAGCCCCAACTAACCGGGATCCCGTCCAATAAAACGGAAGAATTATAAATCTCCAAGATAATAGATAGGAATACTGCAAATAGAGCCATTGTAAAACCCATAAGAGGAGTAGTTCCCCATCCAGGAGCTACTTTACCATATTCCGAATTAAGCGGTTTTAAGGACCTTCCTACACCGGTTGATCTTGGCGTGGTTTTGGAAGTATCATCAATGGTCTGTGTAGCCATAGAAACTATTGTATTGGTTTAGATCTGTTAACTTTGTTATTATATGGTAAACATACCATGATATTGGGATCACCTAATAATGGAAACTGCAACCTTAGTCACCATCTCCATATCTTGTTTACTTGTGAGCTTTACTGGTTATGCCCTATACACCGCCTTTGGGCAACCCTCTGAACAACTTAGGGATCCTTTTGAGGATCACGAGGACTAAATGAAAGAATGACCTTCCCCTATAGGGAAGGTCATTCTTTCATTGATGGGAGAGAAAGAATGAAGATTTGGAGAAGCAAAATTATTTTCCCCCTTTATTCGGAATTTTGGGTGGTTCTCGGAAGAAAATAGCGAAAAAGATTATCCCTAGGGTCGATACCAACAGGAATGTATAAACCAATGCTTCCATAGATTCGATCGTAATTTACAATTATGGAGATAGCTTTCGTACTAATATTGATTAGAGAAGAGATAGGAGCAATATCATACCACTTGTCTCTTAGTAGTTGGATCTCCTAGTTTTTGGAATGCTCCAAATTCTATTCGAGCATCCAAATCCGGGTCGATACCAGCAAAAACATCTCTGAATAGGGTTCTAGCACCATGCCAAATGTGTCCAGAAAAGAAAAGGAGAGCAAATGTAGCATGTCCGAAAGTAAACCAACCCCTTGGACTACTACGAAAAACACCATCGGATTTTAGAGTAGCACGATCTAATTCAAAAATTTCACCTAATTGAGCACGTCTAGCATATTTTTTTACTATAGCAGGATCACCAAAACTGACCCTGTCAAGTCCACCACCATAGAACTCAACAGTTACACCTACTTGTTCAACACTATACTTTGATTCTGCCCTCCTAAAAGGAACATCGGCTTTCACAATTCCTTCTTTGTCTACCAGAACTACTGGAAATGTTTCGAAAAAGGTAGGCATACGACGTACAAAAAGCTCATTTCCCTCCTTATCTTTGAAGATAGGGTGTCCTAACCAACCAACAGCTATTCCATCTCCATTGTCCATCGCACCTGCTCTGAATAACCCCCCCTTAGCTGGATTATTACCAATGTAATCATAAAAAGCGAGTTTTTCGGGAATTTTTGACCAAGCTTCCGATAGGCTCAAATTTTCGGCCAGACCGGCACGAACCCGTCGATCTATTTCTTGTTGGAAGTATCCCTGATCCCACTGGTAACGAGTGGGACCAAATAATTCGACCGGAGTAGTTGCGGAGCCATACCACATGGTTCCGGCAACAACGAAAGCTGCAAAAAACACAGCAGCAATACTGCTGGATAGGACCGTTTCAATATTCCCCATGCGTAATCCTACGTATAAACGTTGGGGAGGACGAACACTGAGATGGAATAGACCTGCTAATATACCCAATATACCTGCTGCAATATGATGAGAAGCTATTCCTCCCGGAACAAAAGGATCAAAACCTTCAGCTCCCCATGCTGGATCCACTGGTTGTATTTTTCCAGTTAGTCCATAAGGATCAGACACCCATATCCCAGGACCATACAAACCCGTTACATGAAATGCTCCAAATCCGAAACAAGCTACTCCTGAGAGGAATAAATGAATTCCAAATACTTTTGGCAAATCTAAACAAAGTTTTCCTGTACGTTCATCACAGAATATTTCCAGATCCCAATATACCCAATGCCAAATAGCTGCCAAAAAGCACAGACCAGAAAACATTATATGTGCCCCAGCCACACCTTCATAACTCCAAATACCAGGATTAATTACGGTTTCTCCGGTGATGTTCCATCCAGTCCATGAATCCTTTATTCCCAAACGAGTCATAAAAGGTATAACAAACATACCTTGTCTCCACATTGGATCAAGAACAGGATCAGATGGATCAAAAACAGCTAATTCGTACAGAGTCATTGAACCGGCCCAACCAGCAACTAGAGCTGTATGCATTATATGTACAGAAATTAACCGGCCAGGATCATTCAATACGACGGTATGAACGCGATACCAAGGCAAACCCATGCAAACACCCCTTTTTTTTTTTTTTTTATCAGAAAAAGTAGACACTATGTAACTTTCTCACATTGGATTGGAAGAGATCATGCTATCGAGCTAGACCCGGATCATCTCGAAGGTGAACATCTATTCACTTGGACATTGCTAATGATGGAACAGGTTCGAAACAATTCTGTTCATACATAATAGCAGGGAGAGGCAAAGATATTTTATCGTTTGTATGTACCAATACACAATGTGGGGATTGGTCCCATTTTTACTTCATTTGAAGAATCGGCGAAAAAAAAAGAGGAAACTTGCTATTTTTTCAATTGAAAGATAAGATGTGGTATACTTCAATTTTCTGTCGGACTTAGGATAAAAAAAGGAAAAAATGGAGTAAAATGATTACAAAGTTAAAAAATGAAATAAAGGAGTTAAAAAAAATGCAAAATAAAATAATCCAAGCTTTTCAGTTTCTATTAGAAGTAATTGGTATAGTTCTATTAAACATGTTCATATTTTTAGTTGTATTTTTCATTATCCTTTATATATTTAGGAATGATAAAAAAGATGAACATGAAAATGATAAAAAAGATGAAAATGATAGCGAGAATTAAAGAAGAAAAATGGAGCGGCAAATGAAGAAGAGAAAATAGAAGAGAAGAAAAGTGATTGATCTCGACAACATTTTATTCATACATCCATCAAGTCGATGGGATCATAGAGGTGAAAGAAACCCAAATGAATCTAGAAGTTATTGCGCAGCTTACTGTTCTGACTCTGACGGTTGTATCGGGCCCATTAGTCATTGTTTTATTAGCAGTTCGCAAAGGTAATCTATAATTACAATGAGCCATCGCCGGGAATGAAATACTTTGGTAAATAGTATTTCATCCCCGGCGATGGAGATTCATGTAATAATGAAAACGAGGTAATGATTGATAGAAACTTTCAATAGAGGTTGATAACTCCTCATCTTCCTATCGGTTGGACAAAAGATCGATCCGTATGTTACAATCGGATCGTGGCGGGTATAGTTTAGTGGTAAAAGTGTGATTCGTTACATTATCAACTCAAATAGTTGAAGGATCTTTTACATGGATTTTTGATCCATCTAAAGCTCTATTTCCAAATAGGTGAAAAACCTCCCCTATGAATGCTATGGTTCAGGAATAGCATACCTTCTCGTAATCTGGGTCTGAAATGATGAAAGAGAAACACATTTTTGGTTCCGAGATAGCGACACAGAATATTTTAAAGGTTAGAGAAATAACATATCTATGGAGATCCAAAGATATTTTTTCATCGTGACTAAACCTTCAACTTATGGAAGGATCCAGTTGAAGCCGAATAGCTATAGAACGATGACTTTGGTTTACTTGGGTTATCAGCATTTCGTTCGAGCTCGGTGGAATTTGTTCTCCTGGGGATCGGAATCAGTAGAAATAGGGAACGAAGTAACTAGAAAGATTTGTGATTATTGAAAACTTTTCAAATTTATCTTTCTATAGGGATCATCTAGAAAGTGAGTAAGTATTCTACGATTCGGGCCCTTCTCTAAAAAAAAAGAGAGAAGAGAAGAAAAGAGAATAAACTGACGTAGATGCTATGGGTACGATAAGAAATTAGGGTTTTATTAGAAAAGAGAAAAAAAAAAAAAAAAAGAAGAGAAAGAATTGAAATCTCCTTTCAAAAATATTTGATATAAATACTCCGCTTCTTCCCTCATACCACTCTCTATCCCCCATGAAGGAGCCGAATGACATGAAATTTTCATGTTCGGTTCTGAATTAGAGGCATTGAATAATCAATGTCGACTATAACCCCTAGCCTTCCAAGCTAACGATGCGGGTTCGATTCCCGCTACCCGCTAACAGATATCTACCTATTATCTATCTATATAGATAGAATAGGTAGATATCAAGTGATTATCTAACATAATTTCACGATTCACTCGAAATCAAATTTCCATTTCAATTTGAAATAGATTCCATTCTTTTCCTATCCTAACTCATTGTGAATAAAAAGGGTAGATCGGGATAATGTATGCCAAAGAGAGTGAAAAGAAAAAAATGGAAGAGAGAGAGAAAGCGTCCATTGTCTAATGGATAGGACAGAGGTCTTCTAAACCTTTGGTATAGGTTCAAATCCTATTGGACGTAATACTCTTCAATTGTTCTAAATTGTTGTGCAATGTATTGGAACAAATTCTTCAGCTCTTTTTCCTGTTCCGAATGATCCCACCAAATGATCAAATATTCACTTTTGTTCTTGAAGTACAAAAAGTTCAGTATGTTCCTTAAGAGCCTCTTCCAGAAGGGCTTTCGCTTCTTCCGTAAATGTACTAGTAGAACGTATAATTTCTCCGAACTGAGGTTTATTCTTTATCAAATACTCGCGTAACCGAACGAGAAATTTTCTCACCTGTGCTATCTCTAATATATCCAGGTATCCATTCGTTCCGGTATAAATAGTAGCTATTTGTTCTTCTACTTTCAAAGGAGCCGCCTGAGATTGTTTGAGCAACTCACGTAATCGTTGACCCCTTGCCAACTGATCTTGAGTAGCTTTATCAAGATCGGAAGCAAATTGTGCAAAAGCTTCCAACTCTGCAAATTGAGCTAACTCTAATTTCAATTTTCCAGCTACCTTTTTCATAGCTTTTATCTGAGCCGCGGATCCTACTCTAGATACGGAAATACCCACATTAATAGCAGGTCGGATTCCGGCATTGAATAGATCGGCCGATGAAAATATTTGTCCATCGGTAATGGAAATTGCATTAGTGGGAATATAAGCTGAAACATCTCCAGCTTGAGTCTCAACTATTGGTAGAGCAGTAAGACTCCCCTCACCTAACTGGGAACTTAATTTAGCTGCTCTTTCCAAGAGACGGGAATGCAAATAGAAAACATCTCCCGGATAAGCTTCTCGACCAGGTGGTCTTCTTAATAGAAGAGACATTTGTCGATAAGCTTGTGCCTGTTTGGAGAGATCATCATAAATGATTGATGTATGTTGTTTCTTATACATGAAGTATTCAGCCAAAGCTGCCCCTGTATAAGGAGCGAGATATTGTAATGTAGCGGGAGAATCCGCAGTTTCCGCTACCACAATGGTATATTCCATTGCGCCACGTTCTCGGAATGTATTAACTACCTGAGCCACGGAAGAAGCTTTTTGACCAATTGCTACATAGACACAGATGACATTTTGACTCTTTTGATTAGGAATAGTATCTGTAGCTACTGCTGTCTTGCCGGTCTGTCTGTCCCCAATAATTAATTCTCGCTGACCACGTCCTATAGGAATCATAGAATCAATAGCAATAAGCCCCGTTTGAAGGGGTTCATATACGGAACGTCTTGATATAATACCTGGGGCGGGAGATTCAATCAGTCGAAATTCGGAAGCTGAAATTTGACCCTTGCCATCAATGGGTTGGGCTAGAGCATTTACAACACGACCCAAATACGCATCACTTACTGGTATCTGAGCAATTTTTCCCGTTGCTCTCACGGAACTGCCTTCTTGTATCATCAAGCCATCGCCCATTAATACAGCTCCAACATTATCCGATCCCAAATTTAGGGCAATGCCTATTGTACCATCTCCAAATTCAACTAATTCCCCTGCCATTACTTCATCAAGACCATGAATACGAGCAATGCCATCTCCTACTTGAAGTACGGTGCCAAGATTACCAACTCTTACTTCGTTGTTATATTGTTCGATCTGTTTCCGTATAATACTACTAATTTCGTCGAGTCGAATATTTCCCATTAGCACTTATTAATTCTCTGTTGAGAAATAGGACCTATAACAACTAATCACTTGTGTTCATCATGGTTCTAAGCAGGCCAATATTGTGATCGATCGTACGTAAATGTAACTCAGTATTCAAACGACTATTCAAAGTTCCTATAGCTCTTCGTAAAGCTTGGCGAGAAACTTGTTGTCGGATCTGGTCAATTGCTCTTTGCTGTTCGGAGTAAACCGTCTCATTCTTGGGATCCTCTAATTGTTCCAAATTCTCAGAAGCAGCATTGATGAGATCCTCTTTCTCTCGTTCTATTTGGGAGTCTCCATTTACCCGGATTTCGCCCGCTATCATTTCCACTTCCCTTAAGCGAGCCCGAGCTTTCTCGAGCTGATCGATAGCTCCTTTACATAGTTCTTCCGAATTCCGAATAGTATTCAATATTTTCTGTTTACGGTTATCTAATAGATTACTTAATGAAAGTAGATTATCTATTCAAAAAATGAACGAATTCATAATCTCTTCCCAAACCGAACACGAATCTTTCGATTCATTCGGCTCTCCTGCTCAGTTCTTTGTTTATTCCCCAGGAACATATGCGTTCCCTTCCTTCATCAACACCAAGCCTGCCCTTTCCGTTCCGTTTGCGGAATATTAGAATCAATCTATAAAAGACCGATATCTCCGAAGGGCTCTTTAAGCAAAAGGGATTTGCAATTATTAATAAAGTTTTTGTTTTTGTTGTCGTTTCCCCTTTTCTCTCATCTTCTTCCCCCATGAAATTTGAATCAATACGTTCAATCAATTAATTTGTGCCTCCTCCTTTTTGTTCTATCGAATAATTTCCTTCCCTTCTGTGTAGGTCGTCAGTTTAGCATTGGAACTAAAATTGGATGGGAGATTGGGACTATTTTGAAGTAAATAGATCAAATTATTCCATTGATATGAATGTTATATATCGGATCAATCTCCAACTATGCCTTTGAATCCATCTCATCTTGACACAGCGGTGGAAAGAGTACCCAATTAGTTGTGCTTAGACTTCAAACAGTTCAGCTTTAACCATTCTAATGGTCCTCCCTCATTGGTTGGTATAAACTAAGAGTTCATTTCCCAATCAATTACGAAATGCTATAGTTCTTCACTATTCCCCGTTCGGAAGTAATTCGTTGAGATCATGCACTTTTCTATCTCCAAAGTGCAGCTGGTTGGGCCCAGCCATATTATTCGAATATACAACTCGCACACACTCCCTTTCCAAAATAGATCAGTACACTAAGCACCAAACTTGGATTTATTATATTTGTTTCTAAAATATTGGTATTTGACCCGAAACCCCCAGCGGAAGGCCAATAACTCAAGGAAATGAAAGGATCAATTACATTTTTCATACGCTCTCCCCTCATAGATAAGGATATGTTCTACAGAATTTTGTTCTTTTCTTATTTGATCCTATCTAGTTCTGGATAAGAATATTTGGGATACTAAACTTAGTCCCAGGTCTTATATAAGGATAAAAAAAATTATTTGCCCCATCCACTCCCTTCTCTGCCGCACGCGTCATGAATCTTTCTGACCGAAGTATAGGTATAGGAAAAAAGACAATAATTCATTTGCTTATTATTCGGATCAGCCCCTCCCCTAAAAGAGCAGCTAAACAAGGGAATTCTTGGATAAATACTAATGGAATGACGAGGTGTAGGGATCTTTGTTTTCAGGATCAAACAAAGGGATTCGCAAATAGAAGTGCTAGGGCCACAACTAGTCCATAAATAGTTAAAGCTTCCATAAAAGCTAAACTTAGCAGTAAGGTACCTCGTATTTTACCTTCCGCTTCTGGTTGTCTTGCAATACCTTCTACAGCTTGGCCCGCAGCAGTGCCCTGACCAACGCCGGGTCCAATGGAAGCAAGCCCTACAGATAATCCAGCAGCAATAACGGAAGCAGCAGAAATTAAGGGATCCATGGTAATCTCCTCTTACTAAGGTTGGGAAATAGTTGATAATACGACAGTTTCATCTATTTAGCGTTCACCGATTGTTCAATTATGGAACGATTTCTTCCGAACAACTAAGAAACCAAAATATTTCGGTATCAAAGTGATAATATAAACGAATAGGGAAACCTATTATTCCCTATGAAAATATTTATTCTTCATCATATTCGAAATACAGATTCCAATTTATTGGACATATGAATTATTATAACGGAGAGAGAATAGACTGCGTAAGAGCCTATAAGTAATAATATATCACATCTATAGATGATATATTAATCCATAAAATCTATAAGGCTTATAATCAATATAAATGGATTAATATATTAAACGAACTATATACAAAGTAAACATGTTAAAAAATCCTCCCTTACTGGGAACAAAAATTTCATCGTTCTACGCCGGGATACATTCTTTATTCAACCAACTCCGATTAGTGAACCTGTTTGATCCTTCCTATTTTCTCTCATATCTCTATACAAATGGACCAATCTGATCCACTCTCTCTGGAGATCTAATGGACATAATTAGTAGTTAACTGATCTTCAATCTTTTTACCAAGCTCTTGTTACTAAGAATTCCGATTTGCTTCTACCATGCATATCAAGTCATGAGTTTGGACGATACTTAGAAAATCTTCTGTCTGATTGGACAGTGATTTAATGATGACCCTCCATGGATTCGCCTATATAAGCTGCAGCTAGAGTTGCAAAGATTAGAGCTTGAATACCGCTCGTAAATAATCCCAGGAACATTACAGGTATAGGAACTACTGAAGGTACCGGAGAAACAGGAACGGCAACTACCAATTCGTCAGCTAATATATTTCCAGAAAGTCGAAAACTAAGTGATAAAGGTTTTGTAAAATCCTCTAAGATGTTAATTGGTAAAAGTATTGGGGTTGGTTTAATATATTTACCAAAATAACCTAACCCCTTCTTTGCAAGACCTGCATAGAAATATGCTACTGACGTAAGCAAAGCTAGAGCAACTGTAGTATTAATATCATTTGTAGGTGCAGCTAACTCCCCATGAGGTAATTTTATAATTCCCCAAGGAAGAAGAGCACCTGACCAGTTAGAAACAAAGATAAATAGAAACAGAGTTCCAATAAAGGGAACCCAGGGACCATATTCTTCCTCCCCAATCTGAGTTCTGGTCAAGTCCCGAAAAAATTCGAGAATATATTCGACAAAATTTTGACCACCGGTAGGAATGGTTTGTGGATCTCGAACAGCTATGGTAGCTGAACCTAATAAGACAGCAATTACAACCCAAGAAGTTATAAGTACCTGTGCATGAACTTGAAACCCCCCGATTTGCCAATAAAAATGTTGACCCACCTCCACACCGGATATCTCGTAGATATGATTCAGTGTGCTAATAGGAGATCGTACGATATCCATATCCATATTACCTCCTTGTAAAAATTCACTTAAAGAAGAAAAGAAATGATTTTTGTCGAATGAGGGCTTCCTCAATTATTTCGCTCTCATCAGAATGTTTTATGTCACGAGATAATAAAATGGTTATTCCATTAAGAATATTTCAAATTTTGGAGCAGCCAACCGAACCAATAAATGAAATTCGCTCTTACGAGATCTTGGATGGAATAGCAGCCAACTCAGTAAATCTTGAGGTCCCTTTTTTCTATTTTCTTATTATTACTAATTTACTATCTATTAGCCCTTCATATAGCTATAATGACCTTAATGACCTTCCTTCGCAAATTGCTGACGTTGATCTGTTCAGGATCAATTGGATTGAAGCTATACCATCATCATTGGCTGGAATTGGGATATCCACGAGATCTGGATCACAGTCTGTATCAACTAAGCAAATTGTCGGAATACCCAAAATTCTACATTCCCCGAGAGCAATGGATTCTTCTTGTTGATTGGTAATTATCGCAATATCGGGTAAGCTCGTCATGTATCTAATCCCACCTAGATATTTCTGCAATTGGTCCAATTGTCTCTTGAGCATTGCTGCTTCTTTCTTTGGAGGTCGATTGAATCGTCCCGTATCTTGTTCTTTTTTTAAATCCTTGAACTTCTGAGGTCTCGTCTCTGTAGTAGACCAATTAGTTAACATACCACCAAGCCATTTTCTATTTACATAATGACATCGAGCTTCTGTAGCAGCTGATGCTACTAAATCAGCTGCTTGATATTTCGTACCAACTATCAGGAATTGTTTTCCCCTACCTGCTATATCAAACGCCAAATCACAAGCTTCTGATAAAGAACGAGCAGTTTTAGCGAGATTTATAATATGAGTATCTTTACGCTCTGTAAAAATGTAAGGTGCCATCTTAGGATTCCATTTCCTAGTTTTATGTCCTAAATGAACTCTTGCTTCCATCATCTCTTCCAAATCCATGTTCCAATATCTTTTGCTCATTCTCGTTCGCTTTCCTCCCCAAAATAATGAAATAACATGTAGCATAATATCTAATTATTCCAACGGAATCGATTACATCTCAAAGATTGCCTGTCTGTCTAGTACGTGGTATAAACGTTCTCACTCATAGAATATTTGATATTCATCCTATTATAGAATGAATAATCATGAACATAACAAGAAATCTCTTTATTAATCAAGACTATTTGAATGGCTGCTTCAAAATATTGTGAGAATTTTCTTGAATGGAAAAAAAAGAGACTTTGTGATAATGAAAGAAAATATCTTTCACTTTTTTGCTAAATAGATTCCTATTCCCCATTCTTGGATCCATTCCGTTCCGTTTCCCTGAACGGTGAATATGCTGTCCAGTACCGGCAGGTATAATCCCCCCGAGAATAACATTTTCCTTCAAGCCTTTCAACCAATCGATACGACCTTGTAGAGCAGCTTTAGCTAAGACCCGAGCAGTTTCCTGGAAACTTGCTTCGGATATAAAACTTTGAGTATTAAGAGATGCCCTTGTTATTCCTAATAACATGGTTTGATAGTAGATTGCCTCTTCCAGAGCACGATCCATTCTCTGTGCTCGTGATAATCCAATGAGTTCCCCCGGTGAAAAAACATTAGCCATTCCATCTTCTGAAATTAAGACTTTCGATGTCATTTGGCGTACAATAATCTCTATATGCTTATCACAAATTCGTACCCCTTGGGATCGGTAAACTTTTTGAATCTGATTGACCAAATGAATCTGACTTTGTTCCATAGTTATCCTAGCACTGATGAATAACCCCCAAAGACTTCCAAGAAATCTTGTCATATCTCCGGTCCAATTTTCAAAACTTTCTTTCAGATTCATCGATATTGAATTATTCAAACGGGCTTCTGACAATTGTTCAACTTTAGGAAGACCTTGAATTATATCACTGGATTTGAACCTTTCATATATCAATGTTATCAATGTATCTCCTTTGTCAATAATTTCTCCATAATGACCATGAACAGTCGCTTTTCGAGTAGCCAAATAGGGTTTAGCTGATCTAATGACTAAAGATTCCTCATCAACTGCTATAATTTGACCAGATTCGGGGAGTGGTTCATCCTCGGATATACATACACTTTCAGGAATTAATTGTCCAGGACTAACTACTGGAAATATTTTTTTGCAGAATTCGGATGAGGAAGAGCACCAATTTGGACCCAAGAGATTGGAAATGATGTTCCTGCACGGATCGAAATGAGAAATTCTCGTATTTTCGTCCATGAAATAGTATTTAGGTACTTGGAAAGTATTGAAAGAATTGTGGAAAATGGAATGTTTCTTCGACAATACTTTTTTATAAGTTAGAAAATGGGAGGATGGGAAGCGGTTGGTGATACTATGTAAATGACCCAAGAGACCCGAAAATTCAATGATTTTCCTCATAGGATCCTCTCTATTTGATTTATTTACCGTATCATAACATTTTGAATCATTGAATAGAACGATTCGAAAACAGTCAGATGGTGACAAAATCATAAAAGATCCACTGTCTTCTTCCCCATTATATAATGAACAAATAGTTCCTTGATGCTTACTAATTAATTGCCTCTCCCCATTGGAATAGAAAAGATTAGTGTGGTCCAATTTGTTATGGAACATCAAATTTGAACTTGCTTTATTGTCCCTTCTCCCCATGAAAAAAAGGGGGTATTTAATCAAGCTAATTTGAATCATATTGCTAACGATCTTATTTGTTCTTACTGAAGTAAGAGAAGCATAAGCCTCAGATTCTATAGAATCTATTTGTTCCCAATCAAATCCTAGACAAGTTTGAACCAATGGAATACTTGTGTCACTCATTACTTGGATTCGTTCACCATCTTCGTACGAACTAGAATTGCTAACTTGAATCTGCAAGTTGTCCCCTTCCCTCGATAAATCTAGGGAAAAGGATGTTGCCATAATGGGCCCATCAGGTATTCCATATTCAACGTTAGAATATCCAAAAATGGAATTTCTCTGTAGAACACCACTTTTGGGTATTCTAAGAATCGTATCAGGAAAAGATATTATTCTTTTTCCCCATTCTTTATCACACTGCAACGGGACGATGAATCGATTCATTTGCCTTTTCCCCTTCATATTGTAATTCTTAGGGGAAAGGGTGACATAAATAGAGTCTCGATGCTCGTTGGATATGGTCCGATCAGTTTCTGAATAACTGAAGATTTGTTCTTCCTTCCCATAGCAGTTTGAGTCACCTGATCTATGTTCCACTTGATCCACGTAAGAATCGGAAAGTGATTGATGTTTGGCAACAAAAGGTTGAACATCTACTTGATCCTGATGTTTATGAAATGGAAAGGGTACTACACCGGATCCGTATATACCTCCCGATAATATCCATAGATAACCCGTCCTGAGTATAGGATGAACATTACCGTGTACATATTCAGGTGCATGACACACATTGGTACTCCAGTGCATTTCTCCTTCTAGGTCAGAATATATATTTTTGCGAACTTTTTCCTTGAAGGAAGATGTTCTAGCACGAACCTCGGCAATAATTTGTTCCGATTCCACATATTGATCATTCTGAACCAAAAGTAAACTTTGTGGTGGAATAGTTAAGTTTTTTACTTGATCCTGACCATCAATAGTGATGGATAAGTTATTATGACATAGATAAGCAGGATGTCCATTACATGTACGTGTAGGATAAACCAAATTATCATTGAATTCAATCTTTCCATTGAAAGGGGCTCGTACATGTTCTGCAATATCACCAGTAAATACCCCCCCGGTATGAAAAGTCCTTAGTGTTAGTTGAGTTCCTGGTTCCCCAATGGATTGGCCTGCAATAATACCTACTGCTTCTCCTAATTCGATCAAGTGATTGTGAGTAGTACTCCGACCATAACATAATTGACAAATCCGAGATATACTCTTGCAAGTAAAGGGGGTTCGTATATATATTGGTTGTGTTCGAAGGTTTATTAATTGATTGGCAAGTCCAACCCCAATATCCTGATTGCGCGTGGCAATGCATCTCCTATTTATATATACATCGTCTGCTAGCACACGGCCAATCAGTATTTGTGTTCGTACAACAATTTCATTTCTGTCCCTCTCTCGACCTCGAATGGGACTTACGAAAATACCTTGGATAGTGCCACAATCTTTTCTACGTACTACGATGTGTTGAACCACTTCAACGAGTCTACGTGTGAGGTATCCAGCATCTGCTGTTCGTACAGCAGTATCCACAACTCCTTTACGAGCCCCATAACAGGAAATAATATATTCCGTTAAAGAGAGCCCTTCGCGTAAATTCCTTCGAATGGGTAGATCAATGATTTGTCCTTGAGGATCTGACATTAATCCTCTCATACCTACTAATTGGTGAACCTGAGATGTACTTCCCCTAGCTCCTGAGAAGGACATCACATGTACTGGATTTAAGGGATCAGTCATGCTAAAATTCGGATTCATTTCTTTTCTCAAATATTCACTTGTAGCATACCATATCTCAATCGATTGACGTAATTTTTCCACTGCATGTACATTCCCATAATGATTCTGTTTCTCTGAAACAGAACCTTGTTGCTCCGCATCTTGGACGAGCCATGCTTTGGAAGGTGCTGTTAAAAGATCATCAATTCCTAATGAAATAGCTGTATCAGTAGCTTGTTGAAAACCTGAAGTCTTTAGTTGATCCAAGATATGTGATGTATATGTCATTCCGAAGTGATCTATTAATCTGCTAATAAGCTTTTTAATGGCAGTTTTATCCATCACTTTATTATAAAAGGGCAAATTATCAAAGGGCAATCTAGTTCGTTCCTTCATAAGGAAAAATCTCCATATTTTCATGAGCAGGATTAAGCAATGGGTTTAAGCCGGTTATTCAAAGGCTTCCTCGATCTCTATATCTGCACTAATGAAAAGATCATAAGATCAATAACATTAGATCCTGAGAGCTGGTAGTGATTTCTTTGGGTGTTCAGAACGGGCAAAACCTTGTATGGCTTCTTCCATTTCTCGATTGAAACGAGTACGACCAACAGTTGTTCGAATATATATATTAAGGATTTCCCCCATTCTACCTTTTCTTATTCGATAATGTTCATGGATTTCGTGGAAGGTACCCAAAGATTCGTACTGAACCTCGATAGGGGCTTCTTGGTTTACTGAGGTAATGATACGTAAATCCACTTCCCCCCACCGGAGCCATAAGGGGCTGTATAAGTCAATTCGTTTCTGTCGATAAGCTCTGAGCACATCATCATAACTATAAAAAGAAGGTTTCTTACAGGAAAAGCTTTTCTTTTCCGAGTGATATGGATGGTACCTATTCCCATAAATACCTTGACTATTTCCGACCGTTGATATATAAAGTCCAAGAAGCATATCCTGAGTCGGTATAGAAATAGGATCTCCGATAGCTGGAGACAAAAGATTTGTCTCAGAAAACATTAGTAAACGAGCTTCTGCTCTAGCTTCCAGAGATAAAGGTACATGGACAGCCATCTGATCTCCGTCGAAGTCCGCATTAAATCCTCCACAAACCGATGGATGTGAACGAATGGCACGTCCTTCTACTAAAATAGGTTGAAACGCTTGTATTCCTAATCTGTGCAAGGTAGGTGCTCGATTCAACAATACGGGATGTCCTTGCATAACCTCTTGAAGTACTTCCCATACAATGGGTCCCTTATCTCGAATCATACTTTTAGCAGCTCTTAGGTTGGGAGCAATATGTCGTCCAATGAGACTACGAATTACAAATGCTTGAAAAAGCTCTATTGCTATTTCTGAGGGTAATCCACATTGATACAATGATAGAAAGGGACCCACCACAATAACGGAACGACCTGAATAATCAACTCGTTTCCCTAGTAAATTTTCACGAGATCTTCCCTCTTTACCTTCGATCACATCTGAGAACGATTTATAAGGCCTATCATGACTGTCTCTCATTGGTTGTCCACAGATGCCATTATCGAGAAGTGCATCTACGGCTTCCTGGATCAATTTTTTTTGACAAATAACAAATGACTCAGATCCACTTCTTGCTAATAAATTGGTAAGAGTATTATTCCGATTGATCACTCTTCGATAAAGTTCATTTAGATCTGACGAGGTAATAAGTCCACCTTCACCTAATTGAACGATTGGCCTCGGTTCGGGAGGAAGAACTGGTAATAGGCATAAGACCATCCATTTTGGTTCTATATTTGTTCGGAGAAAATGTTTAGCCAATTTCATACGTCCAACCAGAAAATCCTTTCTTCTTCGAATTGTTTCATCCTCCCATCCATCCACAGTAGATTCTTGATCCTCCTCCAATCTATTCCATTTCAATTCCACCAAGTTCTTCCATTCCATATGTGAACGATCTATAATAATTTGAAGATCCAGACCAGTGAGTTGTTCCCTTATAGCATCTCCCCCAGTAGCTATTTCTCTCTCTTGAAATGTTCCAGAACCCCGAGCAAAGAGGTAATGAGAACGAGCAGAGAGGTAATGAGGAATAATATCTCTCCAGGATTGAATCTCATAATTGAATGTACCCCGTGATCTCAATAAAGTTGGTTTGTTAGCTATGGGCCTAGCAATAAAAAGATTCGGATAGGTTTTTCTAAGATTTCCCCCCCTCAGGATCGGACATGAAAGTTTCCTCTCATCCGGCTCAAGTAACTAAAAAAAAAAAAATATATATATATATATATATATATATGTATATACAACTATTTTTCGCTCTGAAGAGAGACCGCTACTCTCTGCTCAAGTTCCAGGTGAAATTGAGTATTCCTTTACGATTCTACAACATAGATATGGAATTATTGAGCAGTCTCTTCCCTTCCGAACAATCCATTTCTTCTTGAAATGACCTTCAATTAGGGATTTACTTGTCTTTATCTCGTTCCATTTGATCCTTTAGGTTCCTGCTTGCTTTACTTCGATGGTTACAATACTATTGATCGAAGCATATGTGCGATGAATAGACTCCTATAGCCATATCTTTGGTCCGAAATACCTCTGGGATAACCCAAATGAAAGAGAATTACTTTCGAATTCCATTATATGAAAGAAGTGTTTTCACGAAGTTCAATTAGCAAATTGATACAGAATATCTAAACCCTGGACTAATTCCTCTTTCTCAACATCTCTTCAAGATGCTTATAATTCTGAGCTTCATGCTACTCCTCTGGAGGGACATGTCAGAGCTAAAGGCATCCCAATGAGATTGAATAGGATGACAGTTCCTTATTACGGATCTGTATGATCGGAACTTGTGATCAAGTCACACATCGCAGTATACTGGGCCTTCTAATTCTTTCCGAGTTTTAGCTAATAGATTCGCAATATAACTAGGAAGACGTTTCAAATACCATATGTGAGCCACCGGACATGCCAGTTTAATGTATCCCATTCGATATCTTCGAATTCGAGAATCAACGAACTCAACTCCACATTGTGTGCAAAATTTAGAGTCTATCTTCTCATTTCCGATCCCTGGAGAATTTCCACAAGAACAAACCCTACTTTTGATAGGTCCAAAGATTCTTTCACAAAACGATCCATCTCTTTCTGGTTTATTAGTTTCATAATGTAGAGTATAGGGTTTAGTCACCTGTCCAACTATCTCGCCATTAGGTAAAATTTTTTCGGACCAAGCACAAATCTGTTCGGGAGAAGCTAATCCAATTCGAAGTTGTTGATGTTTATTCTGGTCAATCATAAAAGATCTCGATTCATTCTGATCAAACTTCCTCTCTATCTATCTGAAAGTCTTTCTCAGATATAATAGCATGATTCAATTCTAGAGCTAAAGATCGTAATTCTCGAATGAGCAATCGGAAAGATTCTGGAGCAGTGTCAGGTTTAGGTATTGGCCCTCCAGTGATAATGGCACCAAGTACTTCATTACGAGTTCTAATATGGTCAGATTTGAGAGTAAGCATCTCTTGTAAAATATAAGCAACACCAAAACCTTCTAGAGCCCAAACTTCCATTTCTCCTATTCGTTGCCCCCCTCGTTTGGATTTTCCTCTAAGAGGTTGTTGTGTAACCCGTGCATAAGGTCCACTCGAACGTGCATGTATTTTATCATCAACTTGATGACTCAATTTCGACATATAAGCTTTTCCTATTGTAACAGGTTGTTCAAAAACATCTCCTGTTCTTCCATCGATTAATCTATGTTTTCCAGGATGATCCGGTTCGAATACCCATGGATTAGCTGTTTGCTCACTAGCTTTATAAAGCTCAGGAAACACTAGTTTTCTCGAAGCTTCTCGCTCGTATCTTTCGTCAAAAGGTGTTATTCTATAATGTTTGTTCATCAGGTTTCCTGCTAAACCGGGCAAACATTCAAAGATCTGTCCTACATTCATTCGTGAAGGTACCCCTAATGGATTCAATACCATATCAACTGGTATTCCATTTTGCAAATAGGGCATATCTTGTCTGGGCAAAACTATTGAAATAATACCTTTATTACCATGCCTTCCAGCTACTTTATCACCCACTTGTATCTTACGTTTTTGTGATATATATACGTGGACTGTTTCCGCATTATCACCGGAATCATCTACTCTATTGATCCATCTCACATCAATAACTCGACCTCTTCCACCTATAGGTGTTCTGAGACAATTTTCTCTCGCAGTGGATACCTCAATACCAAATATGGTTTGTAATAATCTTCCTTCCGGGGCACATAATGATTCTTCTGTTGTTTGAGGCGTTAATTTACCTACCAAAACATCACCTGTTTCTATCCAAGATCCTAGCATTACAAGACCATTTTCGTCCAAATGACGAAGTGAATGAGCATCTAAATGAGGTATTTCTCTAGTGATTCTTTCAGGACCCTGGCTCGTCATACAGATTTCAATCCTGTACCTTACGATATGGAAAGAGGTATAAATATCTTCATATACCAGACGTTCACTAATGAGTATTGCGTCTTCGAAATTGTATCCTTCCCATGGCATATAAGCTACTAAAACGTTTTTTCCCAAAGAGAGTTCTCCCCCTACCGTAGCCGCACCGTCCGCCAGAATTTGTCCCTTCTTTACACATTCCCCTTGACGAACTTGAGGTTTTTGATGCGTACAAGTATTGGTATTAGAACGTTGATATATAACCAATTCTGTTCGTACAGTGTCTCCATTAACCGATGAAGTGATATTTACAGCATCGATATACTCGATCCTTCCCTCTTGTGTAGCTATAGCTACACTTCCTGAATCTAGAGCTGCTTGACCTTCCAACCCAGTTCCGGCAATGCACTTCTCGGGTTGAAAAAGTGGAACTGCTTGACGCTGCATATTAGAACCCATTAGAGCGCGATTCGCATCATTATGTTCGAGAAAAGGAATAAGGGAAACTCCAACAGAAAAATATTGGAAAGGAAAAATACTTCTGAAATGGATTTGTTCCCATGCAATAACTATAAATTCTTGTCGGTATCGAGCTGGAGTAATTTGTTCCTCTTGAATCCCTTGATTTAACGCCAAAGAATTTCCCGTAGCTATCCGATAGTATTCATCCTCATCTTCTCCCGGTAATAGATAAACCATATGTTCTTCTCTCGATCTCTCAGAGATCTTATAGAATGGACTTTGTAAAGAACCACACTGACCAATCTTTGCATGAATAGATAATGATGCAACAAGTCCAGCATTCATTCCTTCGGACGTATCGATTGGACAAATACGCCCATAATAACTGGGATGAATATCCCGTGTCCGAAAACTAGCAGTTCGCCCTGTTAAGCCCCCAGGGCCTAAATGGCTCAATTTTCGCCCATGAGCTATTTCCGTCAATGGATTAGTTTGATCTAAAAATTGGGATAAGGGGTGTGAACCAAAAAAATCTTGAAAAGTGTTTTTTAATAGAGTTGAAGTTACCAAGTTCTGAGGAGTTGATCTACGCTTGGTTGCTCTGTGTATAGTTCTTCGAACTGCATCTTCCAAACGACCTAGAGCTAATCTGAATTGATTCTGTAATAAATCTGCTACAGAACGAATACGTCGATTTCTAAGGTGATCTATATCATCGAGTGTACCCATTCCAAATTTCACTCCGATAAGGTAATCCACAGCAGCCAATACATCTTGTGGCAATGAAAAAATCTCGTTCTCGGGTATATCAAGATTCAGTTTTTGGTTCGGATTTCGTCGACCAATCTTTCCCAATTCACATCTTTGTCGGAAAAATTTTTCCTGCAATTCTTTACATAGAGACTCGGAAAATACCAAATCGCCACTTACACAGTAGAGTTTTTTATAAAACTCCAGAATGGCTTTTTCCTTCGACCAGATATATTCCTCCCGCTCCCACCTCCCCTTCTTCTTTTTCAGTAAAAAGAAAAATTTTTCGGGATAGCGAGTATTGTCCAGAATCTCTTCGAGATTTAAACCCATAGCTGATAATAGAACTGGAATAGATATTTTTCGTTTTCTGCTTACACGAGCCCATATCCTTTCTCCCACATCGATCTCTAATTTCGATCTTCTTCCCCAATCTGAAATCAGAGTGCCAGTATATATATAGTTTATTCTATTATGGTCTAATTCTGAACGGTAATAAATACCGGGACTTATTAATATCTGATTCACCACGATTCTGTAAATTCCATTTACTACAAACGTTCCATGGGAATTCATTAAAGGAATATTTCCGAGAAATACAGTTTGTTTCTGTATCTTACTACTATTCCTCCGAATCGATCTTGCTGGTACATATAATTCAGAGTAATATGTAAGGGACTGATATACAGCATCTCTCTCTTTTATAAAAGGTTCTGCTAATTCATATTCATTACCAAAAAGCCTGGATTCAATTTCTTTATCTGTATCCTCAATTTTCGGAAAATTATGGAGTTCTTCCATCAAGCCCTGATCGATGAAACGACAAAATCCTTCAAATTGTATCTTACCAAATTCGGGGATTGTAAACGCTCCCTCATTTTCATCTAATCGCATTGGAAGTTTCCCATCTGTCAAAAAGTCTATTAAATTATTCCCGATTGATCTATATGGATCAATCCGACAAAAAAGATTCGGATTTATATTCAGTTTTCACTATATCCCATTAAATTCTACCCGTATCCAGATATACTTCCAATTAGAAAAAAAAAAAAAATAAGGAAGAGGAGAGGTACTTTGATACTTTCATCCAACCACGTGAAATGGAGCTATGAACGAATGAATCAAATCATTCTTAAATGTGAATCTCACTTAGAAATTTTCCTAATGAAAATAGTAAGATTGAAAGATGGAGAACAAATTAGATCCATTTCCTTTATAGTTGACTTTAGCATACATCTCATACTATACTTAAAGGACGGACGAATGATTTTAAAGGACGACAGATTCGATCTGTCCATGGCATTCCCATATCTCGGCGACATAGCCAAGCGGTAAGGCAGAGGACTGCAAATCCTCCATCCCCAGTTCGAATCCGGGTGTCGCCTTGTTGAGGTAAGTAAATGGAAGGAAAAGTCTTGATTTCCATTACAGAACCTCTGGAGACATATTGGTACATATTACCAATATAGATAGTGAGTTACGTACATTTGATCCCGATTCCGTCGTGAATGTACGACCCTCGAGTTAGTTATAGTAACTCGTTGGTCAATGATCAAATGGATTTATTTATCTCTCATATGAGCTCGAACGTCAGTAACGTTCAGAATGGAAAGGTGGTCCATTTCAACTTAAACTTTGCACTATCATTAATAGTTCCATTATCATCTCGATAATGAAATCATTTTTTTTTAGAGAACATGATCCGTATGGATATAGTCGGTATAACTTGGGCTGCTTTAATGGTAGTTTTTACATTTTCCCTTTCACTCGTAGTATGGGGGAGAAGTGGATTATAATAGTAATGCTTAAGAATCAATTATTGTGTTCCTTCCAGATCATGCATGAGAATATCTCATGTTCCATAAGGATCCAGTAATTTTGAATCTTCGTTCCAAATTGAAAGACTCTTTCCATGGAATTATTTCCTCTTTATCCCCGCAAGGGCTGTGCATAATCCCTTATCATTATCATTGTCCTATGATATTTTCATAGGACAAATATGATTATTTCTAACAGGTTTTAATGAATTAGTTCTTTTCTAGAACTAGTCGATAATCTCGTTTCTTCCACTGAAGAACGATCTCTCTTCTATTTCTTAGTAGGAATAGAAAGAAATAGTCCCTGTTTTACCGGATGGTTCCAAATTGATCGGATCTTATATGAATTCCGTTCTCGCGGAAAAATATGGGACATAAGTCATAGATTCCTTTGCTTTTTCTTATACAATTTCAAGTTCCATATCTAATATGGACTAGATAACAATGTTCGTACCGGAAAAAGATGTTCAACTTTGCAATCCACAAGTACGTTCAGAATAACATCTGTCTACATTGGGTCTATTTTTTCCAGGGGCATGAAGAAGGTGATCAGCTCCGCTCTTTTATGGTACGAGGCCCTTCATCCTACATTTACCATATATGGACAAGTACTATTAAGATATATTTATCCATATATGGGTGTAGAAGAAGTAGTAAAAAGAAAAGATTAGATAGTCTTTTCCTTCGGACTACTTCTTTTCAAAAGAAATGAAAAAGCAATCCCTACCCTGTATTGTTGTAAGATACAAAATCCCACCTTACCCTGTATTGGTGTAATACAATAGATCCCATAACCTATTTTAAACTTATGATCTAGATCATTTGGATCTATCCAGTGATCAGTAATCACTCGATTTTCATAAAAATCAATTGTTTCCACTACTTGCACTGGCCGTTTTTACGTAAGGGATAAATAGAAAAGCAGTAGAAATTGCAAGGAACAGTAGAACAGCAATAAATGCAAGGGTATTTACTTCCATGATCTCCTGATCTTTACTTCGTTCAAAAATAGCTCGAGATTTAATTTCATAGAGATGAATGAATCTTTCAAGATCCATGAAATAGATGTAATTGATAGAATCGGTTCGAGTAACGGAATCTAACTAACGGATTGAATGAATTCTTCGATGAAAATAGTATAACATAATATGATCACTTTTGATAATACTAGTAAGAAAAACTTACGTGCATCAGAAAACGTTCCGATCAACACATGTCTGTATCATTTCGAAAGAATAGGATTCGTACGAATAATAACCTTCTGCTACTCCAGAAGACGTTCGTCAGACATGAGAGGTATTTCGCTTGGATCTCCACGAGTTAGATGGAATCTTGAACCTATCCCGGTCCGGTGATGATATAGAAGTCTCCCATATTGAATTTATCCAGAGGCCCACCCATGACCCTGGAATGAGAAGGACTAGTCCATCCAGATCCTGACATGATCATTATTAGAAAGACAATAGAGTGTCTAGAAATCCACTGGTTATCGATCATGAAAAAGAAGTATTAGCATGAAATACTCACAATATTCCTGGGGAGCAACAGAAGGGAGATCTACTGTAAATTATTGGGAATTCTCTATAGGGATCTCTGTGGGATTTTGACCTAGGAGGACTACCTCTGTGTCATCCTAAAATCTATTGATCTTCCTATGTTTTTGATAAGAGAATTTGATTCTTCGGGGAGGGAAGAATATTTCTTGCAGATTCAATCTGATGATTAGATTTTCTCCCCGAAAGAAGGGTCTTTTTCCAAACTGAATTATTGATCTGGTGAATGTATCTAATGGATAGATATACTAAATATCTAGTATATCTATTCAACCCTATTATTTTTTTCACTCTTCTACGGGTATTAAGAGCTTAATTGATTAACTTATTGGATCGGGACTGACGGGGCTCGAACCCGCAACTTCCGTCTTGACAGGGCGGTACTCTAACCAATTGAACTACAATCCCAATAAAGTACAGTTCACCTACTATTCATATTTATTCTATGGTATGATGCTAGATAGATCGTATAGATTACGTGAGTGCTAGGTCGATGAAATATCTTATCCTTCTCTTTCATCTTTAAAAGTATCAATTCATATGGAATTGGACACATATCCATATGATATGAATATATATAGATATCGGGGTTCAATAACCCACTATCTTTTCATCCATGATTGGCATGAATATAATCATACCGATAGATTGATATTGATGATATCGGTTGGGTCGAGCTGGATTTGAACCAGCGTAGGCATATTGCCAACGGATTTACAGTCCGTCCTCATTAACCACTCGGGCATCGACCCAGGAACAAGAAAGTAATTCAAAGTCTTTAGGTTAAGACATCGAACGAAACGAATGGATATCCTATTTCATGGTACCCCTAGGGGAAGTCGAATCCCCGTTGCCTCCTTGAAAGAGAGATGTCCTGATCCACTAGACGATAGGGGCCGCCAAGAATTATACTATGAAAGTGACCCGAAAGTTGTCAATAGTATGACCAGAATTCCATTTTCTTATTGGTTTTCTTATTGGTTTCCTTATTGGTTTTCAAGAAACTTCCCTATCTATGAAGAAAGACCATTTGAAAAACAAAGAGATAAATTATCTCCTTCTTTCAATTTGATTTTCACACGTGATCCGGAGAAATAATTTCGTGATTTTTATGAATCATACTATTGTTTGGTATTCAAGTATTCATATATGGTACAAAGATTGATGATCTATTCTGTTGTACTTATAATTAGGATCCCGGAGATTACGTAATGCTTACTCTTAAGCTGTTCGTTTACACAGTAGTGATATTTTTCATTTCTCTTTTTATCTTTGGATTTCTATCGAACGATCCAGGACGTAATCCCGGACGTAAAGAATAGTGAAAAAAAGTATCTAGGTTAATGAGTCTTTTCCATTCCGTAGAAAGATTCGGAGTTATCCGCAATAGTGACCGAACGGAGAGAGAGGGATTCGAACCCTCGGTACGGATAATCCGTACTACGGATTAGCAATCCGCCGCTTTGGTCCGCTCAGCCATCTCTCCAAGATGGAAAAGTTCTTGTTTAACAAAATGAATGGTGGAGTAAAGGTGTATACCATAGCATGTACAGATTGTATCGACAATATAACGAATATTGCAATTATTCAGTTAGAAAAAAACGAATCTGGCGAATTGTATTTTTCATTTCGTTTCAAAAAATTTTGCCTTTTTTCTGACCTGCCCGGCCAGTGGCCAGGCAGGTCAGAAAAAAGAAAGAATCAATCATACAATGCTTTACCTAATTTGATAGCTAAATTAATTGTTGCAAAAGCAAGAACAAAAGCTATAAAAAATTGAACCTCTATTATCATCTCTTCATTCCCTCTCCAATCATTTTAAATAAATGAGTTACACGGATTAGTCCATTTATTCCTCTCCAGTCTCAAATTTCAATATCTAGATATTGAAATACATGAATGGACTCTCTATCTATTTTATGTCTTATTGTAAAGATATAAATTGCTCAAGGCTATAGGTTCCTGATCGAAACTACACAGATGGGGAAGAAGAAGAGAAAATAGAAGAAAAGAAAAGCGATTGATCTCAACAAAACAAAATTTGATTCATACGTTCATCGAGTTGATGGGATCATAGGGGTGAAAGAAAACCAAATGGATCTAGAGGTTATTGCACAGCTTACTGTTCTGACTCTAATGGTCGTATCAGGCCCATTAGTAATAGATAGAGCTTTGGATGGATCAGAGATCCATGTCAAATTTCCTTTGACTATTTGAGTTGATAATTTAACGAATCACACTCACAAACTATACACGCCACAATCCCATCGACAAATATTCCGCCACTCCTTTCCTTCCACATTTGAATCCCAATTCCGGAATTCCTTAATTATTGCTCTTCCATTTCCGAGAGAGAAGAAAGGATTCTATCAATTATAGGTTGTTCTTTCCTTTTATCAAGAAATTTTTTCCTCAACTCCTCTAATCTTCTAATCTTCTAATTGAATTATTTAGAATTCATTTTCGAAAGATCTTCCTCTTCCGGGAGAGAAGGGAGGATTCCATTAAATAAAGGTTGTTCATATTTATTTTACTTGATCTGAGAGCCATAAACTGGACTGGAATGGATGATCCATCTTTTTAGCTCTCAATCTTTGTTGATCTCTTATAGTAATAGGTTTGCAAAGGTAACTTGGTATATCTACCATATGGTCATTGACCCGGATATGTCCATGATTAACTAATTGTCTAGCACCCGGAATGGTGGGAGCCATACCCAATTGAAAAAGAATATTATCCGAACGCATTTCAAGTAATTGCAATAAGACCTGGCCCGTTGATCCTTTGGCTCTTCTAGCAATACGAACATATTGATTGTTCCCGGGCATAACTTGTATCCATTCGCTTCGTATCAGTTCAGCCCGGAGTTTCCAGTATAGCCATCCCCGCCCTCCTCTCATGTAAACCTACGAGCTACTAATAAATGTTCTCAACTTGATATCTATAAAAATAGATGGATCATATGTATCCAATTTGTTATCCATATATCGTAAATCGGACTCACTCATTAATATATGATGGGGGGGCCCTTTTAACTCAGCGGTAGAGTAACGCCATGGTAAGGCGTAAGTCATCGGTTCAAGTCCGATAAAGGGCTCATATTTCCTACGAAGAAAGAAGGCCCGGGTGTCCATTTATCTATCTATGTAATAGATAGAAATATGGACACCGAAATAAGAAAATGACACTGAATCCAGTCCGTTTTTTCTTTTATTTTATGGGCGAACGACGGGAATTGAACCCGCGCGTGGTGGATTCACAATCCACTGCCTTGGTCCACTTGGCTACGTCCGCCCCGGAAAAACAAACCAATTGTCTCTATCTACAGTCATTTCTTCTTGGAATAAATGACGAGGCTAACGTTTGTATGTGGGTCGGCGACCTCTTACAGGGGATCAAAGCAAGATCGATGACTAATTCCCAACCAACTATCGAACAAGTTTTTCTTAAGTATTTTATATTTATTCCGGAGACATATCCCGATCCCATCCTTCCTCAGTTCTTTCGAACGTGAATAATCTTTCTTTTTTCGTATCGATCCTTTGTCCATTCACCCATGGACGATAACGATCGTTTCTTCCCTTCCAGTCAGATTATCATTTTGTTCTAAAAAAACGCAGTTTTGCAGATTGGTTCGGTAGATCCCACGTTATTCGAGTTGTAACGAAACGAACGGGCCATCAACATGGTTCGGTGTAAATTGAAAGAGATCTATCTTGGGATTTCTTTTATGTTTTATCTTGATACTCAGATCTTGTCCGCCCGAACAACTCTGGGCGGGGTATTTAATCGGAGGGTCGTTGTTTCAAATGATCGAGGTTGCGGCTGCGTCGACAAGTTCGACCCTATCCGCTTGTTACATATTCAGATTCAATGAAATCTAGACCCTTGGAACTCGTATCCTTCTCGTATTAGAAAAGATAGGGCTTTGCATCCAATCTGGAAAATTTTGCCATCTTACATGCACGGTTAGAAGACCAATCAAGTTCTTTTTTATATTATTATGCAGGTGATGGGACAAATATACAAATTTAGAGGCTCATCTATCAATGGAGATAGTGAACATTTTACAGTATTGAAAGAAGACGAATGAGAAAAGGGGAATCTCTGTCGTCAAATATTTGGTTGGAACGAAGGAAGTATCAAAGAATTAGAACATGCGTTTCTTTATGTTTTTACTGGAACGGGTTGAGGAGTAGATCTTTTACATTCGTACTATCCAGATCTCATAGTAGTAAAAGGGATAAAAGGATCGAGTGACCGGGGAATGAGTAAGGTTCGAAGGATTCAGTTTCTTCAGAAATGAAAGCAGTACTATGCATTCAACATATGACAAATATGAAATCGGTTCCGTTCGATTAATCAAATAAAAATCAATCCGTTGTCTTTCAGTTCATTCGTTTTAATGGTTGATACAGGTCAATCGGAACAGGATTGGTAGACGCCAATCGATCCGTGGAACGTATCAAATCTTTCACGTTTAAGTTCGGAATGAGCCTGGGCTCATTCCGATATAATATCATTTCGGACAGATCTATTGTCTAGCCGACTATTTGTAACGGGGCAGAACAGGGCTTCTTTTGGGTCGCAGTCCACAAAATTGATGAGCAAGGGGTAATAGTTTCATTCCAACAGATTTATTTATTCTATTGTTTCAGAACGCATTCCATGAAATATGTGTATTCTATAGAATAGTGGGGTAGATTTATGCAAACGTTGGTCCAGATATAGATCCAATATGCGTAGCCGATAGATTGCATTTTTTTGGTATGTTAACAGAACGGAACTAGAGGAAAGAGTGTTTGTCCCAATATGAAAATATTGGGTCTAAAAAACCATGTGATGATCTTAGGTGGAGAAAGAAAACAAACCAAAGGTTCGCCTTTAGCTAGGATGGATCAACTCCAGAGAATTGACCTTTCCAGGTATTCGGAATATCCGTAGTACTTCCCACTTCTATGGTTCAAGAATAGGTTCGATTTACCACACATAACATATTGTGTAGAATCCTAGTGGATCAAGATCTTCGCCCCGATCTTTAGCAAAGGGATAGACCCGGGATTTTCGATTGAACGGAAGAGTACTTCGTTCGTTCAACCCCAACGGAATGCGTTGCATTTGGATGGAGCTAAAAGCCACATGTCCGATCGATACTTTGACTGGAATATGGATTGCTTTAAACATATTCTATTCCAGAGAACTCCCGAGTTTTTCGAAGAACTAGCGATAAAAATGAACAAAAGCGGTTCCGAACTAGACGATGTTATAATGGGAATTATAACAAACATTGTACAAATCCAAGTAATATAGATAGTATTGAATACCTCAATCCTCTATCTATATTTTGAGATAGAATCTATCTATAAGTGCCTCGAAAAAAAAAAAAAGAAACAAAAGAAAAACGCCTTGTTTCTTGTATGTTTCAATTAGTTCCAGTCCTACGATCCGAACTCTTTGGATCGGACAGATACTTCTATAGATCCCCTTCTTAGAGATTCCCTTGAGAATAAAAGGGAAGGGAGGAAGCCATTCATCATACTAGCTAGGAATCCCCTACACCTTATTCATAAGGTTCCAAGAATCAATCCTAATTACTTACTATTAAAACGAAGGCCAAGATCCAATAGACTGGGATCACTCATTAGAACCTTGGGTCTATCGGAAGTGAATTAGTAACCCCCAATAATGTAATGGATGATGATTGGATATCATCATGTCAGTCGTTACTTAACTTCTTTTCTTTCCCCCCCCTTTTTTTTTTCATTAAGAAAAAAAGGGTTTATAGGCCCGATCATCTGGTATCGGATCAAGATCGATCGATGAGAAATACTAATCTGCCTGCCCTGTTCCAACGTTCCCATCCATCGATCTTGATAAGGACAAGATATTGATATGATCCGAAAGACTTTGAAAGTCCAAGTCATAGGGACTATGAGGGAATATATATATAAGAGTAGTGTAACTTAGTGGAATGTATAGGGCTATACGGGCTCGAACCGTAGACCTTCTCGGTAGAACAGATCAAAGTTCTTATTATCAAAATAATTTGAACTGTTCCAAGAACCCAACATGCATTTTATCGCATTGGGCTCTTTCATTAACTGATGGAAAGATCGGTTAGTCTGCCATTCTCCTCTTTCCAGGAAAGATACTAATATGGCTCCGTGTGCTCCAAATTCTTACCCTTCGGAAGCAATCCCAAAGTGATTCAAAAGGTTTCCTTGACGTAGGTCTGCCTTGCTCGGGCATAGATTGACTCAAATAGAGTCTCCTCTAGCGCTCCAAAAAGAAAATATGACACTTCATACACCTAAAAGTGTCATAGAGCGAAAAGAATCTATTTTGAGGTCCCCGTATTATACTCATTATGCCTGGCATTGAACGGAGCTGGGATTGACCATATCAATTAGATTCGTAATTCGAATCGGATCGAACTTCATCTTTGTCATGCTATTGTTCCCCAGAGAAACACATTGATAGAGTAAGACTTTTTCACATAGAATCTATTTCGTGGATCGGACGAATCGATAAACTCTCCCGAAAACCATTGGCGCACGTGTAAACGAGGTGCTCTACCTTGCTGAGCTATAGCCCTTCCCAGTCTTGGTGATACACTACTATACTAACCAGATGGATCACTTTCTGTCAAGGTAGATATTTCATGATCCGATACTATGATCCAATACGTTCCAATAAGTTCGATCTGTGCCAGGGACACATTGTCTATACATTGAATTCCATATAGAATCGTTTATAAGTCCAACTCTACCTATGAGAATAAATGACCCACTTAACTCAGTGGTTAGAGTATCGCTTTCATACGGCGAGAGTCGTTGGTTCAAATCCAATAGTAGGTAAACTTATTAGATACCATTGAAGAGTCGATGGCATCTAATAAGTTTGACTCCACTTGTTTGGATCGAGGCGGAACATTGAATCCATTTTCAGATATTTATAGGAAATGTTTAATTAGAGACGGGGGGGCTAGCACTGATAGCTTCTAATCGTGTTCTAGCTCTTTTCGGAGCTACATCAGCCTCAATTGCTTGTCTTTTGCCTTCGGCTCGAGCTAAGTCAGCTTTAGCTACTTTAAAGGTTTCCTGGGCTTCTTTGAGATCGATGTCAACATCTCTCTCTGCATTATTTACCAATACGGTGATTCTATCATTGTCTATCTTGGCGAAACCGCCCATCAAAGCCATAGTGGACCACTGCCCATTAAGACGTATTTTCATAACTCCTATATCTACAGCTGCCACAAGTGAAGCATGATTGGGTAATACGCCAATTTGACCACTATTAGTAGATAAGATTATTTCTTGAACTTCTGAATCCCAAATGACTCGATTAGGAGACAGTACACGAAGATTTAAGGTCATTTTCAGAATTAACTTTCCGTTTTGGAGTTCATAGCCTTCGCGGTAGCTTCATCAATGTTACCCACTAAATAAAAAGACTGTTCGGTAATACCATCTAATTCTCCGGAAAGGATCATTTGAAATCCTCTAATGGTTTCCATGAGACCAACATATTTGCCCGGGAAACCTGTGAATACCTCTGCTACGAAAAAGGGTTGTGATAAGAAACGTTCAATTTTTCTTGCTCTTGCTACGATTAAACGATCTTCCTCCGATAATTCATCCAGTCCAGGAATAGCTATAATGTCTTGAAGTTCCTTATAACGTTGTAAAGTTTGCTTAACCCCTTGTGCAGTTTCGTAATGTTCTTCGCCTACGATCCAAGGTTGGAGCATAGTCGATGTTGAATCTAAAGGATCTACTGCTGGATAGATACCCTTGGCAGCTAATCCTCTCGATGGTACGGTAGTAGCATCTAAATGTGCAAATGTCGTAGCAGGAGCAGGGTCAGTCAAGTCGTCAGCAGGTACATAAACTGCTTGAATCGAGGTTATCGATCCCCTTTTTGTGGAAGTAATTCTCTCTTGCAAAGAACCCATTTCCGTGGCAAGAGTTGGCTGATAACCCACGGCGGAAGGCATTCTACCTAATAGGGCGGATACCTCTGATCCCGCTTGGACAAAGCGGAAGATGTTATCAATAAATGATAGTACGTCTTGCTCATTGACATCTCGGAAATATTCGGCCATGGTTAGAGCAGTTAAACCGACTCTCATACGAGCTCCTGGTGGTTCATTCATCTGACCATAGACCAGAGCCACTTTTGATTCTGAGATGTTTTGTTCATCAATTACTCCCGATTCTTTCATTTCCATGTAAAGATCATTCCCTTCACGAGTACGTTCTCCTACTCCTCCAAATACAGATACCCCTCCATGAGCCTTAGCAATGTTGTTAATCAACTCCATAATGAGTACTGTTTTACCCACTCCAGCTCCTCCAAATAAACCGATTTTTCCCCCACGGCGGTAAGGAGCCAAAAGATCTACTACTTTAATGCCTGTTTCGAAGATAGATAATTTTGTATCCAACTCTGTAAAGGCGGGAGCAGATCTATGAATAGGAGATGTTATGCGAGCATCTACAGGACCCAAATTATCAACAGGTTCGCCAAGAACATTGAAAATTCGTCCGAGAGTAGCTCCACCAACTGGAACACTCAGAGGAGCTCCCGTGTCAATCACTCTCATTCCTCTCGTCAAACCATCTGTAGCACTCATAGCTACAGCTCTAACCTTATGATTTCCTAATAATTGCTGTACCTCACAAGTAACCTGAATTTCCTGACCGGCTGTACCTTGACCCTTAACTATTAATGAATTGTAAATATTAGGCATATTACCTGGAGGAAAAGAGACATCCAGTACTGGGCCAATGATTTGAGCTATACGTCCCACATTTTTTTCTACAAGTGCGGAAACCCCAAGAACAAGAGGATTGGTTCTCATACAAAAAAGGAAAGAAATTCCATGAAGATTTTATATATATATATATAAATATGATTTTGCCAATATCATCAATAACAAAAATGTTCCGTATCGGGTCGATCAGATCAGTAAATAATGAATGGGAGTTACCACCTTAGTAATATCCTACTTTATGCAAAAGTTCGAATCCATTCATATTTGGAATATGAAGTAAGTAGATGGATAAGGATAATGAGGAAGTCTTCGATTTTTTTATTTATAACTAGAACCAAATTCTCCATAACTAAAACCGAAAATACTTAAAAATTATGTCCAGATCATCTGTGAAATGTGAAACTTGAACCCTATTCATGACCTTTCTCTCATTGGTCGGTCGTTATCTCTTCTCTTCGTACGCACATCTGTTCCCTATTCTATATTTATTTTCATATAGACAATTCGCACCATTATGGTCAAAGGTCGATTCGGTTCCTTAAATTCATTCATGAACTAGTTTAACCGCTGAAAGGTGCTCGGGTCAATCCATGGAGGAAGAACTTAAAGAGCAAAGATTGGGTTGCATCATACATAAAGAACATTATACAATGAGAGTGTACCTAGCAGATCTTATTGTCCAATAACGGACGATTTTTTTGTAGGATAGTTCTGTCAAAATAGATTGTTTATGTTCGATCCATGTCGAGCAGACCTCGTCCTTGCGAGAGATAATTATTAATAAAGGAGGGACTATGTCACCAAAAACAGAGACTAAAGCTAGTGTCGGATTTAAAGCTGGTGTTAAAGATTACAGATTAACTTATTATACTCCTGAATATCAGACCAAAGATACGGATATTTTGGCAGCATTCCGAGTAACTCCTCAACCAGGGGTGCCGCCCGAGGAAGCGGGAGCAGCAGTAGCTGCTGAATCTTCCACCGGTACATGGACCACTGTTTGGACCGATGGACTTACTAGTCTTGATCGTTACAAGGGGCGATGCTATGACATCGAGCCCGTTCCTGGAGAGGAAAGTCAATTTATTGCCTTTGTAGCTTACCCCTTAGACCTTTTCGAAGAAGGTTCTGTTACTAACTTGTTCACTTCCATTGTAGGTAATGTATTTGGATTCAAGGCCCTACGGGCTCTACGTTTGGAAGATTTGCGGATTCCCCCTGCTTATTCCAAAACATTTCAAGGTCCACCTCATGGTATCCAAGTTGAAAGAGATAAATTGAACAAATATGGCCGTCCTTTATTGGGATGTACTATCAAACCAAAATTGGGTCTATCGGCCAAGAACTATGGTAGAGCAGTTTACGAATGTCTCCGTGGTGGACTCGATTTTACCAAGGATGATGAGAACGTAAATTCCCAACCATTCATGCGCTGGAGAGATCGTTTTGTCTTTTGTGCGGAAGCAATTTATAAAGCTCAGGCTGAGACGGGTGAAATTAAGGGACATTACTTGAATGCTACTGCAGGTACATGTGAAGAAATGATGAAAAGGGCAATATTTGCAAGAGAATTGGGAGTTCCTATCGTTATGCATGACTATCTGACGGGAGGTTTTACCGCAAATACTTCTTTGGCTCATTATTGCCGAGACAACGGCCTACTTCTTCACATTCACCGCGCGATGCATGCAGTGATTGACAGACAAAAAAATCATGGTATGCACTTCCGTGTACTGGCTAAAGCATTGCGTATGTCCGGTGGAGATCATATTCACGGCGGTACTGTAGTAGGTAAACTTGAAGGGGAACGAGACATCACTTTAGGGTTTGTTGATCTACTGCGTGATGATTTTATCGAAAAAGATCGAAGTCGTGGTATTTACTTCACTCAAGATTGGGTATCTATGCCAGGTGTCCTGCCCGTAGCTTCAGGAGGTATTCACGTTTGGCATATGCCTGCTCTGACCGAGATCTTTGGGGATGATTCCGTACTACAGTTTGGTGGGGGAACTTTGGGACACCCTTGGGGAAATGCACCTGGTGCAGTAGCTAATCGAGTTGCTCTAGAAGCTTGTGTACAAGCTCGTAATGAAGGACGTGATCTTGCTCGTGAAGGTAATGAAGTGATCCGTGAAGCTAGTAAATGGAGTCCTGAACTAGCTGCTGCTTGTGAAATATGGAAGGAGATCAAATTTGAATTTGAGGCAGTAGATACAATTTGAGGCAATAGATACCTTGTGATCCAGTGACTTTCGTTCTACCAATCGGACTCGGCCCAATCTTTTACCGCTACCACAAAGATTAGGCCAAATCGTGAACGGAGATCTGGGATTTCAGATATCAATATCTGGGATTTCTATATATCAATATCTATATATCAATATCTAGATATATTGATATATAGATATTGATATATATAGATATATTTCCGAGGTAAAATATCTAAAACAGAGTGAGTCGATGAAAATTTTTTGGGGTCAAGGATTCGATAACGAATCCTATTCATCCTTTACATTTATCTTATAGATCATTCGATAGGGTTGGTAGCTCAGTGGATCAGAGCTCATGGTTCCGGACCATGAAGTCAAGGGTTCAAATCCCTTCTAGCCCAAAAGATTTTGTATTTGGGATGAAAATTCCTTTTCATCGCGGCATAGGAGATAATCTTTCTTTATAAAAGAATAAAGGGTTCTATCATAATCCCGGATTGATACTTCGGATTCCTAATCAATAATGAATGGAGATGATTTATCCATGATTCATTTCACTATTCATTGATAAATTGAATCATTTATTTTATTTATACGACTTCTCTTCATACAAAATAAGATAGGAAAAGTAACAATCTTCACCTTTATATGGAAAACTCTATGTCTATAAGGGAGTGGTTCGAAGACAGGCGTAAAATAACTGGATTACTAAAAAATTCGGTCGAAAGGGATAGTAAGGACGTCAATGAGATGGAGAGGAACAAGAATCTAAGTATTGATTACGTTAAAATTAATAGATTATGGGTTCAATGCGATAATTGCGAGAGCTTGCTCTATATCAGATTCTTGAGAGAGAATAAAAGTGTTTGTGAAGAATGTGGATATTATCTGCAAATGAATAGTTCAGATAGAATAGAACTTCCAATTGATCGCGGCACTCGGCATCCTATGGATGAAGACATGTACACTCTAGATGTTCTTCAATTTCATTCTGAGAATGAACCTGCTCATTCTGATCCTCTTCATTCTGAGGATGAATCTTATAAGGATCATATAACTTTCTGTCAAATAGAGACAGGTTTAACTGATGCTATTCAAACAGGCATAGGTCAATTAAATGGTCTTCCTATCGCACTCGGAGTTATGGATTTTAAGTTCATGGGAGGTAGTATGGGCTCTGTAGTAGGCGAGAAAATAACCCGTCTGATCGAGCGCGCTACCGAGGAATCTCTTCCAGTCATTATGGTGTGTGCTTCCGGAGGAGCACGCATGCAAGAAGGAAGTTTTAGTTCAATGCAAATGGCTAAAATAGCTTCTGCGTTATATATTCATCAGAAGGATAAAAGGTTGTTATATGTATCGATTCTGACGTCTCCGACAACCGGTGGAGTTACTGCTAGTTTTGGCATGTTGGGAGATATCATTATTGCCGAACCTAAAGCGTACATTGCATTTGCAGGTAAAAGAGTAATCGAACAGACATTAGGTCAGAAAGTGATTGAAGATTTTCAGGTGACTGAGCATTTATTTGGCCATGGTTTATTTGATCTGATCGTTCCACGTAATCTCTTAAAAGGTGTTCTAAGTGAACTATTTCAGCTTTACAGTCTTCCTCGTAAAGAAAAAAAAAATGAACGTTTAGTTCCTTATAAGGAAAAATGATCAAATCGAGTTCCTTGTAACGGAAGTGACAGTGATACAGTTTCTTATTGCGGCAAAATAAGGATTTCTCTAATAGAATCGCTTTTTACCCCCTTCTTACCAACAATTTATGATCCTCGATCCTATACTAACAATAAATATAGCCAATTTTCCGCTTTTCGAAATCAGATAAATTTTTGTCAGGATTCATGTTCTTCCACTATTTAACTTATATAATATTAATAAGTGTTGTAAAGGATCTATATATACAATATATATATATATATATATGTATTGTATATATATACAGATCCTCATTGTTGAACTCGTCGGGATCTTATTCAAAAACAATTTTGAATCCAACTTAAAATGCTTTTTCAGTATTTTTGGAAGAGACGGGGAAAGGAACAACGAACATTTGCGTACATGTATTCTATGAAGAAGGACAAATCGGACCGCTCATTTGGTCCCATCACTTATTTTATCTTATAATCATATGGATAAACATTTCATTGAGTAAGTAAGGTACTCGTTCTATGATAATTCCTAACCTACCTTCTTTTTTCGTGCCTTTAGTCGGCTTATTACTTCCGGCAATTACAATGGTTCTTTTCCATCTGTATATTCAGAATGACGATATTTTTTGAATCTGATCAAATTAGATTTAATAAATAGGTTTGGATCTGTTAAATTGCAGAACAGATAGAAATCTCTATATCTATTTCAGATGATATAAGATAGAACTCTTATAGATACAAGATAGGTCTAAATAGAAATAAATAAATATATATATTTATTTAGACTCATTCATACTTGAATATGGATAGATCTTACCATTATATTCTAGATATAGCTAATTTATATATCTATTCATATTCATATCCATATACATATCGGATATACACATGTGTCAATAAATAGGTATTGGTCAATATTTTCATATGGTTGGTTATATTTTTTGCATATGGTATACATATCTATTCCTAGAGATATTTTAACTCCACTGATTCAGTGTTGTTTAACGAATTGATAATTTTGGGAAGGACCTATTTGAAATTGATGGTAAGAATGGACAAGAAGACAAACTTGACTGACTTGACTGAAATGTTAGCTATGTATATAGATAGCTAGTTCATAAGAGTTTGGGAACCAAAGGATGAAAAAGTGGGCTATTCCCTCAACTTCAATAGGATGGAATTGAATACGATTTTTTATGAATAATCGATCCAAATGGCTCTGGATAGAACCTATAACAGGGTCTCGAAAAAGAAGTAATTTCTTTTGGGCTTGTATCCTCTTTCTGGGTTCACTAGGATTTTTCCTAGTCGGGATTTCGAGTTATTTTGGTGAGAACCTGATACCCCTATTGTCATCTCAGGAAATACTCTTTGTTCCACAAGGAATTGTAATGTGTTTTTATGGTATTGCAGGTCTGTTCATTAGCTCTTATCTGTGGTGCACAATTTTGTTCGATGTGGGTAGTGGCTATAATAAGTTTGATAAAAGAAAAGGAATTGTATGTCTTTTTCGTTGGGGATTTCCCGGAAAAAATCGTCGTATTTTCCTACGATTTCTTATGAAGGATATTCAGATGATTAAAATGGAAATTCAAGAAGGTATTTCCCCTCGTCGTGTTCTTTATATGGAAATAAAGGGCCGACAAGACATTCCTTTAGCTCGTACTGGTGATAATTTGAACCTAAGGGAGATCGAACAGAAAGCTGCTGAATCGGCCCGTTTCTTGCGTGTATCCATTGAAGGGTTTTGAAATGAACCAAGGGGTTCTTTATACTCAACATAAATTCAAATTGATCGACATTTTTATATGGATCGAATCAAGGAACATGAATCAATATCCAATCAGGAAATTTTTAGATTTCCATACATATCAATTTCAATAAATATTGAAATATAATTGTATGGAAATGGAACGATATAGGATCTTTATGAACAATATACTATTTTTAGAAAATAGTATAGAAAGAGGTAATATAGAAAGAGCTATAAGTTACAATAGAACTGGTTGGTATTTGTCCGGGAAAAATATCATTTAGTTAATTCCTACTAAATGATATTTATGTTTATGGAATGAATCAGACCAAGATTATTTTGGTAGTTCCCGAACACGCCATATCATTTCCTATCCTAGAGAGGGCGAGTGAGCCAGTAGATGGATATGATGGATCAGAAAGAACAATGACTAGATATAGTGGTCCGGTTTCCCTAAAACTAGAACGTTTTTTCCTCTCATCCCCGTTCTTCATCACGATCCAATTTATTCTTATATGATTTCGTCGTTCTCTCATTTTGTTTGTCATCTTTGGAGATAACTGGGGAAAGATTCGTAAAGGATCGATCGAGTGATCAGGATTCAAAGGATCTTTACAATGAATAAAACGACTTATGTTACTTCAAGTTATTCTTCTAAAAAAGAATAAGATAGAAAAAATGAATAGATAATTGATCCAGATAGAAACGATCTGGATCGGATATCGGGGAATGATCTTCTTATGCTCCGTCTCACTCATTTGGAGCGAACCTTTTTCTTTTTTCTCTGAGGATCTTTTTTCTCGGGGTCAAACAATTACACAATAGATAAATTTATGGATCCCATACCTCATTCTATCACTCGTACTTTGTCTAGATTTCGGACAGAACTGACGAGTGAATCAGGTTCGTTAGCGATTCACGAATTGGAAGTGGCCGAATATAAAGCATCAGCTTCCCTACGATATCTTGCATGTTTAGTGGTACTGCCTTGGGTCATTCCTATTTCATTACGGAAAGGTTTGGAACCTTGGGTTACAAATTGGTGGAATACGGGTCAATCTCAGAAAATTTTTGATTATCTCCAGGAAGAAAATGTTCTGGGAAGATTTGAGAAAATAGAAGAACTATTCCTGTTAGAAAGAATGGTGGAAGATTCTTCGGGAACAGATTCAAAAGATCTTCGTATAGAGATTCACAAAGAAACAATCCAATTGGTCGAAATGTACAATGAAGATTGTATTAAGATAATCTCACATTTATTAACAAATCTAATAGGTTTTGCTTTTATAAGTGCTTATCTCATTCTGGGTAAGAATAAACTTGGCATTCTCAATTCTTGGATCCAAGAATTCTTCTATAGTCTCAGCGATACAATGAAAGCTTTTCTCATTCTTTTAGCAACCGATCTATGTATTGGGTTTCATTCACCCCATGGTTGGGAACTGATGATCGATTCGATCTCCGAAAATTTTGGCTTTGCCCATAACGAACGAATCATATCTGGTCTTGTTTCAACTTTTCCAGTCATCTTAGATACGATTCTCAAATATTGGATCTTCCGTCGTTTCAATCGTATATCTCCTTCACTTGTAGTAATTTATCATTCGATGAATGAATAAAGAATAGGTTGTTTTCTCCGACCGAAAGAATTGAAACAGAATAATAAAGTGTTTTCTTTGTTCAGGAATTAGCTATTCCTCCCCCTCATTCTTCTCCTGGTGCGAGACTTCCGATTTCTTACTTTTAGGTTTGGTTCAATCAATATAGTAGCAGAATTTTTGACAGGTAACTATGATAGCTACCTACTCTCACCCGAAAAATGATTTGGAACCAATAATTGAACCATGCAAAATAGAAATACTTATGACTTAAAAAAAAAGATGACTCGGTTAATTTCCGTCCTGGTCATGATACATATCATAACTCGGACATCCATTTCGAATGCATATCCCATTTTTGCACAGCAGGGTTATGAAAATCCCCGAGAAGCAACTGGACGTATTGTATGTGCCAATTGTCACTTGGCCAAAAAACCTGTGGATATTGAGGTTCCACAGTCCGTGCTTCCCAATACCGTATTTGAAGCAGTTGTTAAGATCCCCTATGATACGCAAATTAAACAAGTTCTTGCTAATGGTAAGAAAGGGGCTTTAAATGTAGGAGCTGTTCTAATTTTACCCGAGGGCTTTGAATTAGCCCCTCCGGATCGTATTTCTCCTGAGATTAGAGAAAAGATGGGTAATCTTTATTTTCAGAACTATCGTCCCAATCAAAAAAACATTATTGTAATAGGTCCTGTTCCTGGGCAAAAATATAGTGAACTTGTGTTCCCCATCCTTTCCCCAGATCCTGCTACTGATAAGGAAGCTCACTTCCTGAAATATCCTATATATTTGGGTGGTAATAGAGGGAGAGGACAAATTTATCCCGACGGGAGTAAGAGCAACAATACGGTCTATAGCGCTTCAGCAACAGGAAGAGTGAGCAAAATTTTACGTAAAGAAAAGGGTGGATATGAGATAACTATCGATAATACATCAGACGGTGGGCAAGTGGTTGACATTGTACCTCCGGGACCGGAACTTCTTATTTCAGAGGGCGAATTGATCAAGGTCGATCAGCCATTAACGAATAACCCTAATGTGGGTGGATTTGGTCAAGGAGATGCAGAGATAGTACTTCAAGATCCATTACGTGTTAAAGGTCTTTTATTATTCTTAGCATCTGTCATTCTGGCACAGATATTTTTGGTCCTTAAGAAGAAACAATTTGAGAAAGTTCAATTGGCCGAGATGAATCTTCAGGTCCATAGATTTCCGAACATGAAGTTGACTGATTGAATCAAAAATGAATACCCCTTCGGAGATGGAGAACCTTTTCTCCTCCTTCTCCCTTATATATTCTTGGGAAAATGTTCATGTAGACATATCTACATTTCAAATAGGGAGTGACTCAATAAGCACTGGAACAGATCAACTTGTCGAACGATCCCCATATGCTTTCTAGATCGTGTACTATATACATGCCATTCCCTCCTTTCCTTGCCCTTTTTCAAAAGAAAAAATCCGGAAAATAGAGATAGATCGCAGGAAGGAGAGACTAGGAGAATAACTAAGCAATCTTGGAGAAGATTCCTATCTTCTCTAATCCCATTCTTTATCCTATCCCATTATTATTCGTCGAATAAATTCTCCGGTTTCTCATCGAGATAAGAGGAACTCATTGGGTTTCCGATCCTGTCCTGTTCATCAATTCCTTCGTAAATTGACGATTATTTTGTACGTTATATTGAGGAACCTTCAAATTCCTAAAGAAGGAAGAGCAGAAAAGTAAGGGGTAATATCACTCATTGAGCAAAACAACCCACCTTTCGATAGGGTTCGTTCCTAATGAGAGAAAATGAATTCAAGGTGTTTTTCCTCCTCTTTTCTTTTGTAAGCCAAAATAAGAGAAGAAAATATTCTATTCGCACATTAAGATTCTCATAGTTCGGGTTTTTAGAAAAACTTCGAATAATCTCCCACCAGAGAAATGAACAAATATTTAGTAATAAATATTCTCCGTTTCTCCGTTGTTCCTTCGACAGAGATTGAAATTGGATCGATCCAATTTTTTTTTTTGATCATATAGCGGAAGAATAAATTGGCTCATAACTTGACTGAAAGGCATTGAATGAAGTAACAGAGTCATTGTATTTGTGCGAATCTTCTCTTCTAATTAATATTAATATAGAAGAGAATCTAAAAAAGAGATTTCGATAAGACCTTACCCTTAAAAGAAGGGTAAGGCCTTATTTATTTGTCACTTTCGCATGTATAGTATTCCCATAGTAAGTGCATTTCCCCTACTATAGGGATGACCCTGATCCGGAATATGAACCATAGAAAAAGATACCCAGTAGACCAATCACGATAATACCAGTTACAGTACCTATCAACCAAAGAGGGATCCTTCCAGTGGTATCGGCCATTTCTCTTACTCCCTTTCACATTTTCTTAAGTGGTCATGCTCGAGACATAAACAGTCATAGCATAGATAATTATTAGTATTGGATCTCTTCGAATGGAGTGATAATATTCTCATTGTTCCTAATTGAACAAATAATTAGAGAATAGAACAGCAAGTACAAAAATTAGTAGCAACCCCCAGTAGAGACTGGTACGATTCAATTCAACATTTTGGTTGTTCGGATTCAATTGTGTCATATCTACATACTTCCTCTTCCTTTAATATAGAGTTTATCGCTGGATGAACTGCATTGCCGATATTGATCCCGAGAAAAAAACTGTAGGGACAGCTAGCCCGTGAATGGCCAACCATCTAACTGTAAAAATCGGATAAGTTCTATCTATAGTCATTAGTGCCTCCTAAAAAGATCTAGTAAATTCATCGAGTTGCTCTAACGAATCGAAACGGCCAGTTACTAATGGAACCTCTTGTCGACTTTCTGTGAAATACTCATTCGGCCGGGGGCTCCCGAACACATCATAAGCCAAACCCGTGCTGACAAATAACCAACCTGCAATGAATAGAGAAGGTATGGTAATGCTATGGATAACCCAGTATCTAATACTAGTAATAATGTCAGCAAAGGAGCGTTCTCCCGTATTCCCAGACATGCTCAGCTCCATATATTATTTTAAAGTCAGTCAAGGGGGAATTGATCCCATGAAAGATAGAGATCAGGAAATGGAAAACTACTGATATCTTCTCCAATCCTTGTTCGATTGTCAATGTTATACCAAGGGTATCTTTGAAGTCTACTGGACCAGTATAGCTAGCTTTCTTCTGACACAGCAATACAATTTTGATGAGTATCGAGAAGGAACGGAATAGAATGATTCTGTTCCTGCCAGCAGTTATTCCATCTCTGTTTGATGGACTTAATCCCAACAGAAATAAGAGAATATTGCATATTCCGAGGTCCGGGTGTAAGGAACTCCCTCAATCGATGTTGTAACAATTGCATAACCCTGGAAATTTTCGATTGGAATTAGCTTCTACATACAGGTGGCTGTAGAACCGAAAAAAGGATGAGTGCCGCTTGCAAAGGGTATAAATCACTATCAATCCAACCAATCCAGAATATGATACTTTGACCCCTTCCTTTTTTCATTCCGACATGACATTATGTCCGTGTAGATGATTCCAGTAATTAAGATTGCACGGGGATCATTGGTGCTACGCAGATGTATGTTGCTCTTCCAATAGTATCCGGCGCAGGTGGAGTTATGCCACGGACTTATTATATAGTACCTTGTATTAACGAGTAGATGTTACTAATTAGATAAACCCAAGTGGATAGTGCAATAGAACCTAGTCAATTTTAGGTATGTTAAATTACGAGTTATTCCTTGCAATAGGTGGAATTCTTGCGGGCTCTACTGGCTCTAAGAATGAATATTGAAAAAATCCATCTAGAGGGTCCAATGATCTGGATCAATAAGATCTAGAAATGAAAGGACAAACTGGATATTAATATTCTTATACCTAAACGTGAAATTCACAAAACTTTGCTATGTCTGTAGAAGAGGTTTCTTCCAATCCAACCGATAGCTACTGGTATCGAAGATAATGCCAGATGATCCAATCGTACTTATTTATAAATCCAATCGTACTTATTTATAATTCATTCACCCTGTAAGAAGATTACGTTTGACAATTTGTGAAGGAGTTCAGTTCGCGGGTGCTATTAATTAGTTGCTCGATGAATGTGAGGATTTCTAGGATAATGAAGAGATATCTACCATAGATTTCCTCTCATCCATGTTCGTTCATACATATCCTATAGTAGATATAGGATCCTTAATTGGTACGAATTGGGACAATTGATCTTTTGTATTCTGATCTCAAGGTTACGAAAAGAAAAATTTAGGTAATTGTCTCATGAAGATATGTATAAACCATATTTCATTCAGTCCTTCCACGCCTACTATAACTATAATTAGTTATTTCGGTTTCTTATTGGCTTCTATCATTTTCACCCTAGTCCTATTCATTAGCTCGAGCAAGATACAACTTATTCGAAATGAAGGAAGGGGAAACCCTCTCAGTTCACTATATCAATTTCAATAATTTCGTTGATTCTCTCTATATCAATTTCTTATCATTGAGATTCATAGCAAATTCAGGGTACTATCCAGGATAGCTATTATCCCTACTTATTCCGTTGAATCGAAATGATTGAGGCTTTGCCATCCGGAATTGTGTTAGGTCTAATTCCTATAACTTTGGCCGGATTATCCGTAACTGCATATTCACAATACCGACGTGGTGATCAATTGGATATTTGATCCGGGAATATCCTTCAATTTCATTGACCTCCTACTTTTCCTGGGAGGTCAGATTCCATTGCTCGTTCCAATTGGAATGAATTCTCGATAATTTAGAAGGTTGGGTTTGATAGGAACAGAATCACGCTCTGTAGGATTTGAACCTACGGCATCAGGTTTTGGAGACCTACGTTCTACCGAACTGAACTAAGAGCGCTTTATTTAACATCCGGAGAGAAAGGAAAGGAACAAAATCTTTTCGTTTATACTCTTAGAGTCAAACACTTTCGCATCTGATACGATTCAATTATTTGATCGATCCATTCGAATCGATATAAAATGATCTTTCGTTCCTTTCTCTTTCCATAGAAAAGAAGGGAAAGGTAGGGATGACAGGATTTGAACCTGCGACATTTTGTACCCAAAACAAATACGCTACCAAGCTGCGCTACATCCCTTCTAATCATTAGACAATGTTATTTTATAGAATTCGAAATCTGTTTCCCACATTTTTCCACCTTCATTTCTCTTCGGTCTCGTGAATGAAAAGACTTTATACATGCATGTAGGGTCTATTATCTAGAAGATTAATTAGCAAAATTTGGTGATGAAACATCTTTTTTCTGTTCTATAAATAGGACCACAGCCCGGATCACATTATACATATATTCATCAGTTCCGAGTTTTTCCTAGGATTCGTAACTATTGATACGGTTGAATCACTTACACATTATGATCGATAAGGAGAATTTACAATGCAAGATCTAAAGACCTATCTTTCCACAGCGCCTGTGTTAGCTATTTCATCGTTCATTTTTTTAGCCGGTCTATTGATAGAAATCAATCGTTTTTTTCCAGATGCTCTTACTTTTGCTTTTTTTTAATTGTTGTCCTCCCCTTAAAGTCAAGGGAAAAAGATTGTGCTAGATTGACTTCTCCTACCTCTTGGATAAATTAGTTGATTCAGCCCAAAATAGATCTAAGTTTGGAGATGGAATGGGGGGGGGTAGAATCAAAGTAGAAATATAGATCCAAAGGTTCTTTCCACATTCAATTTTGTAAGTAAAACTAAAAACTCCTGATCAATCATTTTTTTACTTTCAAATGTTTTATCGTGGGATCTCCGTCTATCAACTTCTATCCCTTTTTCCCTCTTTTTCAGATCGAAAAGCAAAGTAGACCCAATATCCAGAGTAAGTTTATGGCCAAGAGCGGAGATGTAAGAGTAACAATTACTTTGGAGTGCACTAGTTGTACCCAAGATAGTGTTTATAAAAGATTCCCGGGGATTTCTAGATATACGACTCGGAAAAATCGACGCAATACACCTATTCGATTGGAATCAAATAAATTTTGTCCCTATTGTTACAAGCATACCATTCACGGAGAGATAAAAAAAAGAGATTAAACGTACTACTCCTACCCAGGGATAGAAATAGATCACAGATATAAAAAGAAATGGTATTTCAACAAGATCTTGAATGGAACGATATTTTCGAAAGATTTGGAATAAATAGTATTCAAAAGGTTCATGAAACAAACTATGGATAAACCCAAGCGATATTTTCGTAGACATTTGACACCAATTCGTAGACATTTGACACCAATTCGTAGACATTTGTCACCAATTAGGTCGGGAGATCGGATTGATTATAAAAATATGAGCCTAATTAGTCGATTTATTAGCGAGCAAGGAAAAATATTATCTGGCCGAGTGAATAGATTAACCTCAAAACAACAACGTCTCATTACTAACGCTATTAAACGAGCTCGTATTCCATCTTTGTTACCCTTTCTTTATAATGAAAACTAAATTCATCCATGGAATGGAAATGAACCTACTCCTTAATCAAATCGGAGCTGGGATATCTGTTCGATAAAGATGCAGATCTTTAGTCTATTGTCGAAAAAGTTGACAGAATTTCATTCTTGGAAAAAAATTTGATTGAAGTCTTTTCGTTTCATTCATTTCCAATATTGAAAAATTTTTCAATGTTTCGACCTTCCCGGAGGGAATTCTCCGGGAGAATCTTTCTATCCATTCCATCTTTACCTATTTCTTTCATCTATACCTAACCTATTTCATCACACGATAAGTTCTTCAAGATGGTGGAAAAGCAATTACTATCTAATACAGCTATTTGTGCAAGTGTTTTACGATTTGGAAGCAACTGCCTCTTGTACAAATATTGGATGAATCTGTTATAAGAGACTCCATTGGCACGGGCTGCTGCATTAATTCGAGTAATCCACAAACGACGAAGATCTCTCTTGCGCTTACCTCTATCTCGGTGGGCGGAAACTAAGGCTCTAGCTTTCCGTTGGTTAGCAGTTCGAAAAAGTTTCGAATGGGCCCCTCGAGAGCCTGATACAAATGCAAGAATCTTTTTCCGACGTTTTCGAGCTATATATCCACGTTTCACTCTGGTCATTGACGTTTACTCTCATGAATCGCTAATCTTTTTATTGGTTAGTCATTTGTTTGGTCCATTGAGAATAACACTGATTCTTCTTATTTAGAAAATAAAAGTTCCAATGGCTTTTGCTACTGCAACCTTCCCAACCATAATTCCCTTTGGATAGGCATCTTCCGGGTAAGCAAGGGCTCGGACCTTGTACTGAGAATGAGAAAAAATCATGGGTTTCATCGTTTCTATGGTTCTTTCTCCAACGGTAAGGTCCTCTCCATACGCCGGAGCCTCTTATTCATTTCCGAAATATGAGATGAGTATGTTATCGGTAACTTGTACGGTTTACCATCTCCAGCTCTACTCTTGAATCATCAAGTAATAAATACTCTCATTACAAGATCTATTCATACAGTAACGACATGTAATTCTGGGGTTGGCCAGGTAGCTGACCCTGTTGTTCCGTTCTCGCGGCAATATGAGCATAAACTTTATGCTTCTTCAATTTGCATGATTTCCCCGCTCAATGGATTGATGACCATTCGCTACCAATGAGGAATTGCTTTTCATCCCACATCAAGGTGATTGGGTTTGCACCAATGGAAACCATAAATTTCATCCCCGGTAAGGTTAGATGATGGATCTTTACTTTATTATGGCGGGAAAATTCTTCTCTTATTTCGTTGTAAGAATTTCCCAGTCTCTTTCAGCTTCTGATCCGAACGAGTCGCACATACACCCTAGCACATACTCCTCTACGCTGAGGACATCCTCGAAGAGCAGGAGATTTTTTTCTATTCTCTATTGGCTGTCTTGCTTTTCTAATAAGTTGTTGAATAGTGGGCATTCTAGCTGTATTGTATGCGGAATCAACTGGTTCGGATTGATCCTAACCATATAAGGTTATTATGAAATGAATCACTTTCCCTTTCCCCTTTTATTTTTTTTTTAAGAAAAAGAAGAGATCAATTTACAGTTTACAGTTCATTATAAAAATCAATGAAAAAGAGGATCTTCCGATATGAGATCAACCTTCCGCTACGGCATCAACAATGCCATAAGCTCGGGCTTCTGTTGCTGACATAAAAACATCTCTGTCCAGGTCCCGTTGAATGACCTCTCCGAGGTTGCCCGTTCTTTCTATATAACATTTTGTTATGTAATCGCGAAGCATCGTTACGTGTTTCGATTCGGTATGAAAATCTGCGGCCGGTCCGTCATAATAGGAACTAGCAGGTTGGTGGATCATAACCCTAGCGTGAGGTAATGCTATACGTTTAGTAATTTCTCCCCCGATTAGGATGAAAGATCCCATTGAAGCAGCTATCCCCATGCATATTGTATGTACATCTGGTACTATTATTTGCATAATATCGAAAAGACCTACCCCCGGTATTACTGATCCACCGGGACAGTTGAGAAATGAGAACATATCTTTATTTGCATCTTCTGCACTCAAATATACCATGAGACCCATGAGTTGATTTGCAATCTCGTGATTGATATCCTGAAGTAATCTCTCTCGATAAAGTCGGTTGTATAAGTCGACCCAATTTGCATCTTCATCTCCAGGGGCTCGGAAAGGAACTTTTGGAACACCAACGGGCATTTGTTTTAATGGAAAGAAGTGAAGCACTATACTCTAATATGGGAACGTAAAGTATATGAAGTTGTGTCACACATGAACTCTTCCATCTTGGATGGATAGTATTTCTTCATAGGGAAGGTTTTTCACCTATTTGGAAATAGAGCTTTAGATGGATCAAAGATCCATGTAAAAGATCCTTCAATTATTCGAGTTGATAATGTAACGAATCACACTTTTACCACTAAACTATACCCGCCACGATCCGATTGTAACATACGGATCGATCTTTTGTCCAACCGATAGGAAGATGAGGAGTTATCAACCTCTATTGAAAGTTTCTATCAATCATTACCTTCTTTTCATTATTACATGAATCTCCATCGCCGGGGATGAAATACTATTTACCAAAGTATTTCATTCCCGGCGATGGCTCATTGTAATTATAGATTACCTTTGCGAACTGCTAATAAAACAATGACTAATGGGCCCGATACAACCGTCAGAGTCAGAACAGTGAGCTGCGCAATAACTTCTAGATTCATTTGGGTTTCTTTCACCTCTATGATCCCATCGACTTGATGGATGTATGAATAAAATGTTGTCGAGATCAATCACTTTTCTTCTCTTCTATTTTCTCTTCTTCATCTGCCGCTCCATTTTTCTTCTTCTTCCCCATCTGTGTAACTTCGTCAGGAATAGCCCTCAGTAACTATGAACAATATCATACCATATAAAAGGACTAGAGAGCCAAAGAAATAAACATAGAAAAAAAAAAAAATTGAAAGGACAAGGGTGGTTTGTTAAGGCCAGGCCAGGCAGGTCAGAAAAAAGGCAAAATTTTTTGAAACGAAATGAAAAATACGATTCGCCAGATTCGTTTTTTCTAACTGAATAATTGCAATATTCGTTATATTGTCGATACAATCCGTACATGCTATGGTATACACCTTTACTCCACCATTCATTTTGTTAAACAAGAACTTTTCCATCTTGGAGAGATGGCTGAGCGGACCAAAGCGGCGGATTGCTAATCCGTAGTACGGATTATCCGTACCGAGGGTTCGAATCCCTCTCTCTCCGTTCGGTCACTATTGCGGATAACTCCGAATCTTTCTACGGAATGGAAAAGACTCATTAACCTAGATACTTTTTTTCACTATTCTTTACGTCCGGGATTACGTCCTGGATCATTCGATAGAAATCCAAAGATAAAAAGAGAAATGAAAAATATCACTACTGTGTAAACGAACAGCTTAAGAGTAAGCATTACGTAATCTCCGGGATCCTAATTATAAGTACAACAGAATAAATCATCAATCTTTGTATAATATATGAATACTTTAATACCAAACAATAGTATGATTCATAAAAATCACGAAATTATTTCTCCGGATCACGTGTGAAAATCAAATTGAAAGAAGGAGATAATTTATCTCTTTGTTTTCAAAATGGTCTTTTTTCCCTTCTTCTTTTTTGGATCAACCAGATATTTATCGAATCTTTATGAAAATATATCATTCGTATCAATACGTGAACAAATAGCCCGATCCGAAGTGAGCGATGGGATTGGAAGGAAAGGAATTGATGAAGGTGAGTGGAAAAGTTTTTAGTCGGGAGCAGATAAGGTATCTGGATCTGGTATCATCAGGTGGAGCAAGGATAGAACTTCTGTCACAAAAAATGTAAAGAGTTATACAAAAATTGGATCAATGACAGCGATCCAAAAACTTTCAAAAGGAAAAAAGGGGATACTTTTTATCGAAAGCTTACAGCAGCTTGCCAAACAAAGGCTAAGAGAAAAGAGAGAACAGGAATAATTGGCATTACATCGACAATTGGATCGGAAATCGCATAAGCCTCAGGTAATTTTCCAAAAAAGATATTATTTGAATAGATAAAGGCATCATCTAGAAAAATATTGAGCATAACTGGCATTTTTCTTCTCCAAAAAAAAATTAGGGGGGGGTAAAGCCAGAAAAGTCTTTGATTGATCAAATCGATCGAGAAGCTCTTCGGCAAGTTTGACCGGACTTGGGGTTGGAAGGGATGATTCTTTCATACATACAATATTTTACCCAATCTAATAGAAAATTATCAATGAATGGATATTCTTGTCCCTTTTTCTGTTTTTCCTATTATGTCCAATTCCATCAATAACCTATTTTATCAAAATATCCACAAAATTTTCCAGCCCAATTAGGATCTTATCTAATGAATCTTGGATCCTAATGAGTTGACAAAAAATTGAATATAAGTATTCATTAGCATATGAATAGGGAAATAGGATGGGAATGGGGCGTGGCCAAGCGGTAAGGCAGCAGGTTTTGATCCTGTTATTCGGAGGTTCGAATCCTTCCGTCCCAGACTTATTTCATTGGTTCCTGTTTTCTGTTCTCTCCCTCTTCCCTTTTTTCTTTCGTAAAGATAAATCCAAAATTTCGTTCTACTTTTTATCATAATTTCACCATACTTATCAGAAGGGAATGTGATTACAATAGGGAAGGGATAAAGGGATATCTCTGTGGTGCAAGATGGGAATACGGATCAATTTGAGATAAGGTTCAATTTATGAAATTAGCCCATTGGATGTATGCTGGTCCTGCTCATATTGGAACTCTACGAGTAGCTAGTTCATTCAAAAATGTCCATGCCATTATGCATGCTCCTCTAGGAGATGATTATTTTAATGTAATGCGCTCTATGTTAGAACGGGAAAGAAATTTTACTCCTGCAACTGCTAGTATAGTAGATCGTCACGTACTAGCACGTGGATCTCGAAAAAGAGTTGTGGATAATATTCTTCGAAAAGATAAGGAGGAAGGTCCCGATCTGATCATATTGACACCTACATGTACCTCTAGTATCTTGCAAGAGGATTTACAAAACTTTGTGGATAGAGCATCCATAATCTCCGATTGCAACGTCATTTTTGCGGATGTGGATCATTATCAAGTGAATGAAATTCAGGCAGCGGATAGAACTTTGGAACAGGTGGTTCGATATTATTTGGAGAAATCCTATAGACAAGAAACATTGGATCAATTCGTAACAGATGCACCTTCTGTAAATATAATTGGGATTCTTACTTTGGGCTTTCATAATCGACACGATTGTCGTGAGTTGAGACGTTTATTAAAAGATCTGGACATCAGAATTAATCAAATAATTCCTGAAGGAGGATCTGTAGAGGATTCAAAAAATTTACCAAAAGCTCGGTTCAATTTAATTCCTTATCGTGAAGTGGGCTTAATGACAGCAATTTATTTGAATAAAGAATTTGGGATGCCTTATGTATCTACAACTCCTATGGGAGCTGTAGATATGGCCGAGTGCATTCGACAGATAAAGAAATATATTGATACCTTGGCGGCTCCTATTTTATCAAGCAAAAGGGTTGATTACGAATCCTATATCGATGGACAAACTCGATTCGTTTCCCAAGCTGCTTGGTTCTCAAGATCTATCGATTGTCAGAATTTTACGGGGAAAGAAACAGTCGTTTTTGGTGATGCAACTCATGCTGCTTCAATCACTAAGATACTTGCTAGAGAGATGGGAATTCGTGTGAGTTGTACAGGTACTTACTGTAAACATGATGCAGAATGGTTCAAAGAGCAAATTAAAGATTTTTGTGATGAGATAATCATCACAGATGATCATGCTGAAGTAGGAGATATTATCGCTCGCGTGGAACCCTCTGCAATATTTGGTACTCAAATGGAACGTCATATTGGTAAACGTCTTGAGATTCCCTGTGGAGTTATTTCCGCACCAGCTCATATCCAAAATTTTTCCTTGGGATATCGACCCTTCCTGGGTTACGAAGGTACTAATCAAATAGCTGATCCAGTTTATAACTCATTCGCTCTGGGTATGGAGGATCATCTTCTAGAGATTTTTTGTGGTCATGATACGAAGGAAATAATGACTAAATCATTATCCACGGATATGAGTCCAATTTGGAATCCTGAAAGTCGACTAGAATTGAATAAAATCCCCCGTTTTGTCAGGGACGAAGTAAAGAGAAACACAGAAAAATTTGCACGACGAAAGGGCATTTTGAACGTTACTGTCGAGGTAATGCACGCAGCTAAAGAAGCATTAAGTTAAGTACCTGATCAATATCAATTCATTTATTACATTGAGTGTATTCTATACAAAAAGAGTGGATCCAATTCGATACCTATTCCTCTCATATCAATTGAGTTAATGACTATTCATAATCACGTATCAATCATGATTCGAGATCTTAAAAACATCGTCTGAAACGATGTGGTAGAAAGCAACGTGCGACTTTACATAATCGGTTTCGTGGATATGGATTATGACATCCAACATTTCATATTCGGATCAAATACCCTTGACTCAACATTATTCTTATTTTAGTATATACTCTCCAAGTCACTCTCGTTTCCACGTGATTCCATACAAAGATGACGAATATTTGAATCGTTCTACCAAGGCTGTTACAAATAAGCCTAGGATTTTCTCTCGATGCGTCTAACATCTCGTCCCAATACAGTGCCAATCCAACAATTCATTTATCTTTTATTCTGGATTGACAATAGTGTATTGTGTCGATATAATTCGTCCATTCACAATAGAAATAGATATCTTAGGTTCATCATTTATCAGTGATCCTATCCAATCATGATAATTCTGTCGACGGATCATTTATTCATAACCTAGATTACTTTATTCTGGAATGGTGGATCGAAATTATTCATATACATATATGAACTGATGAGTGAATTATTTGGTCATTCACATAGGTTTTTGATCCCTCCCGTTGTTATTTAACAACAACGATTGGTAAGATTCTATTTACCGGTTCATATTGAGTAACCTCGCATTCCACTTCGATCGTATATATATCCTCAATATCTATTTGAAATATGGGTTGCTAACTCAATGGTAGAGTACTCGGCTTTTAAGTGCGACTAAGGTCTTTTACACATTTGAATGAAGTAGAAAACTCGTCGATACCATCGGTAAAGTTTGGAAGACTACGACTGATCCTCGAAGTAGAATTAACGGAAAAAACAGCATGTCGTTCCAACATATGATCTTTATGATACCTGATATGATTTTTAGGATACCTGATTGTATTCGATCAGGACCGGATCTAATTCAAGGAATCAAATGGGTGGGAAATGTCTATTATATACCTAGGTGGATGTATAATATGATCATCCTTTCGGATCAAATGTGATAATTGTGAATAGGATCGAATCAATTCGCGGTTAAGTCGAATGAGTCAATGGAGAAAGCTATATGACTTGAATCATAAGTAGACCCAGAGAAACGAGCTTCTGTTCCTCGTTCCAATTAAACGAGCGAGGAATTCCCTTTACTGATCAGAAGTTAAGAGCATTTTAGTACCCGATATCGGGAGGTTTTCCCTGAGTAGATCAGGGATTTATACACTCACAATGAGTCCTAAGTACTCGAGTACAGATGTGTAAGATAAATAGTGTACTGACCAGGTTTATTTATTCCATGAGTCAGGAGAGCGATCGGTTGCGAGGATAAAAGATTTTCGTTCTTCCTCATGACGAACGAGATCCTTGGGTAGTAAATCTGCTGAATAGAAGATAGAATCTTTATATCATCTATCTTTTTCCTATCTTGTCCCGACTAGATCGCACCATGTATTGTATTATCTCAGAATTTAAGAGGTTATTCTCATGAACGAGGGCCATAACTGAGGTTTGAAAATGGATGAGTTCCATAGATACGGAAAGGAAGATAGCTCTTGGCAACAATGCTTTTTATATCCACTCTTTTTTCAGGAAGATCTTTACGCAATTTCTCATGATCATTATTTGGATGGATCGAGTTCCTCCGAACCGATGGAACATTTAAGTTCCAATGATCAGTTCAGTTTCCTAACTGTAAAACGTTTGATTGGTCAAATACGTCAACAGAATCATTCAATTGTTTTATTCGTGAATTGCGATCCAAATCCATTAGTTGATCGCAAGAAGAGTTCCTATTCTGAATCGGTACTAGAAGGACTGACATTGGTCCTGGAAGTTCCGTTCTCTATACGGTCAAAATATTCTGTGGAAGGGATGAATGAATGGAAGAGTTTCCGGTCGATCCATTCAATATTTCCCTTCTTGGAGGATAAATTCCCGCATTCAAATTATGTATCAGATACACGAATACCCTATTCTATTCATCCAGAAATTTTGGTTCGAACCTTTCGTCGCTGGATCGGAGATGCTCCCTCCTTGCACCCATTACGATCTATTCTCTATGAATATCGAAATAGTTCAGAGAGTTTACAAAGATCGATTATTGTCGTCCCGAAAGTAAATACGAGATTCTTCCTGTTCCTGTGGAATAATTATGTCTATGAATGCGAATCCATTTTAGTTTCCCTTCTTAAACGATCCTCTCATTCACGATCGTTATCTCATGGGTCTTTCCCTCAGCGAACTCATTTTCATCGAAAAATAAAAAATATTTTTCTATTTTCTCGTCGAAATTCATTTCAAAGTATCTGGTCGTTGAAGGATCCTAACATTCACTATGTTAGATATGGAGAAAGATCTATTATAGCTATAAAGGGTACTCATCTCCTAGTGAAAAAATATAGATATTATCTTCCAATTTTTCGGCAATGTTATTTCCATCTTTGGAACGAACCATATAGGGTATGTTCTCATCAATTATCCAAGAATTGTTCTTCTTCTTTAGGTTATTTTCTGAGGGTTCGGATGAAACCTCTTTTGGTCAAGACTAAAATGCTAGATGAGTTATTCATTGCCGATCTTATTACTGATGAATTTGATCCAATAGTTCCGATTGTACCAATAATTGGATTATTGTCTAGAGAAAAATTCTGTGATATATCAGGGCGGCCAATTAGTAAATTGTCTTGGACCAGTCTAACAGATGATGATATCCTGGATCGATTCGATCGAATTTGGAGAAATCTTTTTCATTACTACAGTGGATCCTTTGGTCGAGATGGTTTATATCGTATAAAGTATATACTTTCATTATCATGTGCTAAAACTTTAGCCTGTAAACATAAAAGTACGATACGTGTAGTTCGGAAGGAATTAGGTCCAGAACTCTTTAAAAAATCGTTTTCAAAAGAACGAGAATTGGATTCTCCGCCTTTTTCATCAAAAGCGGCGGCCCGTTCACAGAGAGAACGAATTTGGCATTCAGATATTCCCCAGATAAATCCCCTAGCCCATTCCTGGCAAAAGATACAGGATCTGAAAATAGAAAACTTATTTGACCAATGAAATGCTCTTTGAGTCATTGCCTCGATTCAGAATCATTTTTATTTTGCCATCCGAGAACTAAAATGATTAGGAAATAGATACATTACATGGGGAAAGCCGTGTGCGATGAGAATTGCAAGCACGGTTTGGGGAGAGATTTCTCGCTCTTACTGATACTGAAGGAGCAGATAATCCACTCCATCCGACGAGCTCCGGGTTCGAGTCCCGGGCAACCCGGATCAAATTTCTGATAGGGACCTCTGTCCACTTATTCTGGTTCTGGATCCAATCAAGTTCCTTTTCCTATTTGTTCCTATTCACAGGTAACGAACTATCGCACTATGGGTTCTCCGGAAAGGCGATGAAGAATTAATATCCCACTCATATTAATTTATTCAGAATTCGGTTCCAAAATCGCATTGCACTTCGTTATAGCGAACAACAAAATTTTTATCTTCACTGCCTATCCGTTCTCATTACAACGGATCTTCCATTCCTGGTTACAGGAATGGAAGAATTTGATGGAGTATCTAACCACAGATAGATCTATAGAGTGTGTAATATATGCGCAAAAATAGAGAGTCTATCTCAAATACTATATTCTATCCCGGATATTAGTTGACATTGATACATGGATCATATTATACTGTCAAATAACAAGCCTTATGCTTGGGAGCCTCTGATGATTTTATAAACGAAGTTCTGACCATGACCGCAATTATAGAAAGACGCGAAAGCGCAAATTTATGGGGTCGCTTCTGCGACTGGATCACTAGCACCGAAAACCGTCTTTACATTGGATGGTTCGGTGTTTTGATGATCCCTACCCTATTGACCGCAACCTCTGTATTCATTATTGCTTTCATCGCAGCTCCTCCGGTAGATATTGATGGTATTCGTGAGCCCGTTTCCGGTTCTCTTCTTTATGGAAACAATATTATCTCCGGTGCCATTATTCCTACCTCTGCAGCTATCGGTTTGCACTTCTATCCCATCTGGGAAGCAGCTTCCGTCGATGAATGGCTATACAACGGGGGTCCTTACGAGCTAATCGTTCTACACTTCCTACTTGGTGTAGCTTGCTATATGGGTCGTGAGTGGGAGCTTAGCTTCCGTCTAGGTATGCGTCCTTGGATTGCTGTTGCATACTCAGCTCCTGTTGCAGCTGCTGCTGCCGTTTTCTTGATCTACCCTATTGGTCAAGGAAGCTTCTCTGACGGTATGCCTCTAGGAATCTCTGGTACTTTCAATTTCATGATTGTATTCCAGGCTGAGCACAATATCCTTATGCATCCATTCCACATGTTGGGTGTAGCTGGCGTATTCGGCGGCTCTCTATTCAGTGCTATGCATGGTTCTTTGGTAACTTCTAGTTTGATCAGGGAAACTACTGAGAATCAGTCCGCAAATGCAGGTTACAAATTTGGTCAGGAGGAAGAAACCTACAATATTGTGGCTGCTCACGGTTATTTCGGCCGATTGATCTTCCAGTATGCTAGTTTCAACAACTCCCGTTCTTTACATTTCTTCTTAGCTGCTTGGCCCGTAGCAGGTATCTGGTTTACCGCTCTAGGCATAAGCACTATGGCTTTCAACCTAAATGGATTCAATTTCAACCAATCTGTAGTTGACAGTCAAGGTCGTGTAATTAACACTTGGGCCGATATCATTAATCGTGCTAACCTAGGTATGGAAGTTATGCACGAACGTAATGCTCATAACTTTCCTCTGGATCTAGCTGCTGTTGAATCTATTTCAATAGGTGGATAA